TAGCTCTATGAGTTATGAAAAAATCTACTCGTTCCTGCTCGTAGACTCATTCGTATCGGACCACGATGTAGTAGTAAGAATATACATAGAGATGGATGAGAGAGAATAGAAATACTCCTTTTCATTCTGTTGCATTGCAGAAGGTTCAAGACGAGAATGAATAAAAAATATTGAATGGAATAGATATTGTGAATAGAATCTGGTCAATGGGGGGGGAGAAAGCACACTTCCCTTCCCTGAAATTGTTCCATCGATGTTATTCAATAGGTGATTCGAGGATCAGATAGGAACTCTGAAAACTCGGGATCGAGCTATCATGCATTTACCTATATTGGATCGGTTCGGTCCAGTTTAAAATATTTGTTCCAACAACGAATCTTCGAAACCCAATTTGTTTTTGAAAGGATGATGGATGAAAAATTGTCCCCAATTCATCATATACTTTTTGATCATATAGGGTGCTCGGAAATGGTCGAAATAGTGAAATAGGAGGATCGCTATGACTGTAGCCCTTGGAAAGTCTTCTAAAGAAGAAAAAACTTTATTCGATACTGTTGATGACTGGCTACGCAGAGACCGTTTCGTTTTTGTGGGTTGGTCCGGTCTATTGCTCTTTCCTTGTGCCTATTTTGCCTTAGGTGGATGGTTTACGGGTACAACCTTTGTGACTTCATGGTATACTCACGGATTGGCCAGTTCCTATCTGGAAGGTTGTAATTTCCTAACTGCCGCAGTTTCTACTCCTGCTAATAGTTTAGCACATTCTCTGCTGCTATTATGGGGTCCCGAAGCACAAGGAGATTTTACTCGTTGGTGTCAATTAGGTGGTCTATGGACCTTCGTTGCTCTTCATGGTGCTTTCGGTCTAATAGGTTTCATGTTACGTCAATTTGAACTTGCTCGATCTGTACAATTGCGACCTTATAATGCAATTGCATTCTCTGCTCCAATTGCTGTCTTTGTTCCTGTATTTTTGATCTATCCATTGGGCCAGTCCGGTTGGTTTTTCGCACCTAGTTTTGGTGTAGCAGCTATTTTCCGGTTTATCCTCTTCTTTCAAGGTTTTCATAATTGGACCTTGAATCCATTTCATATGATGGGAGTTGCCGGAGTATTGGGTGCTGCCCTTCTATGTGCTATTCATGGTGCTACCGTGGAAAATACTTTATTTGAAGATGGTGATGGTGCAAATACGTTCCGTGCTTTTAACCCGACTCAAGCTGAAGAGACTTATTCCATGGTCACTGCTAACCGCTTCTGGTCCCAGATTTTTGGGGTTGCTTTTTCTAATAAACGTTGGTTACATTTCTTCATGTTATTTGTGCCAGTGACCGGTTCATGGATGAGTGCCATTGGAGTAGTTGGTCTAGCTCTAAACTTACGTGCCTATGATTTTGTTTCCCAGGAGATCCGTGCAGCAGAAGATCCTGAATCTGAGACTTTCTACACTAAAAATATTCTCCTGAACGAAGGTATTCGTGCTTGGATGGCGGCTCAAGATCAGCCTCATGAAAACCTTATATTCCCTGAGGAGGTCCTACCCCGTGGAAACGCTCTTTAATGGAACTATAGCTTTAGCTGGTCGTGATCAAGAAACCACTGGTTTCGCTTGGTGGGCCGGTAATGCCCGACTTATCAATTTGTCTGGTAAATTGCTTGGGGCTCACGTGGCTCATGCCGGATTAATTGTATTCTGGGCCGGAGCAATGAACCTATTCGAAGTGGCTCATTTCGTACCGGAAAAGCCTATGTATGAACAAGGATTGATTCTACTTCCCCATCTAGCTACTCTAGGATGGGGAGTCGGTCCTGGTGGGGAAATCGTGGACACTTTTCCATATTTTGTATCTGGGGTACTTCACTTAATTTCTTCTGCGGTTTTAGGTTTTGGTGGTATTTATCATGCACTCATAGGACCTGAAACTTTAGAAGAATCTTTTCCATTCTTTGGCTATGTATGGAAAGATAGAAACAAAATGACCACAATCTTGGGTATTCACCTAATCTTGCTAGGTGTTGGTGCTTTTCTTCCAGTGCTCAAGGCTTTGTATTTTGGAGGTGTATATGATACTTGGGCTCCCGGCGGTGGAGATGTAAGAAAAATTACGAACCCGACTCTTAACCCAAGTGCTATATTTGGTTATTTACTGAAATCTCCTTTCGGAGGAGAAGGATGGATCGTTAGCGTGGACAATCTAGAAGATGTAATTGGAGGACATGTATGGTTAGGTTCCATTTGTATCTTCGGTGGTATCTGGCATATATTAACCAAACCTTTTGCATGGGCTCGCCGTGCATTCGTATGGTCCGGAGAAGCTTATTTGTCCTATAGTTTAGCGGCTTTATCTCTCTTTGGTTTTATTGCTTGTTGTTTCGTTTGGTTCAACAATACAGCTTATCCCAGTGAATTTTATGGGCCCACCGGCCCAGAAGCTTCTCAAGCTCAAGCGTTTACTTTTCTAGTTAGAGACCAACGTCTTGGAGCTAGTGTGGGGTCTGCCCAAGGACCTACTGGGTTAGGTAAATACCTTATGCGTTCTCCGACTGGAGAAATTATATTTGGAGGGGAAACGATGCGTTTTTGGGATCTCCGTGCTCCCTGGTTGGAACCCCTAAGAGGCCCTAATGGTTTGGACCTGAGCAAGTTGAGAAAAGACATACAGCCTTGGCAGGAACGACGTTCGGCAGAATATATGACTCATGCTCCTTTAGGTTCTTCAAATTCTGTGGGTGGTGTAGCTACCGAAATCAATGCGGTGAATTATGTCTCTCCCCGAAGTTGGTTAGCCACCTCCCATTTCGTTCCAGGATTTTTCCTCTTCGTAGGTCATTTGTGGCATGCGGGAAGGGCTCGTGCAGCTGCAGCAGGATTTGAGAAAGGAATTGATCGTGATTTCGAACCTGTTCTTTCCATGACTCCTCTTAACTGAAACAAGAGATCGAACCAGATGGAAGAGAACTCGATTCAATTTCATTACATCAATCTCCCATATCGGCGGGATAGAAATATTTGAAAAGACTCTCTTTCCAACTGGATCCTTGTAGCTCGGCTATCTCCAGCCGAGCTATTCTCTTTTTTTTACTGGACCGAACTAATAAATGTGATTTTTGAAAAAAAAAACAGGAGAGAGAGGGATTCGAACCCTCGATAGTTTTTTAACTATACCGGTTTTCAAGACCGGAGCCATCAACCACTCGGCCATCTCTCCCGGGGACAACTTCTATTCTACCCCTTCGGGTAATATCTAACTATAAGCGTAAGGTCGGGCCGATACCAACCATACCTGTTACATATGATGATTTCTCATTATAATTTGGAATGGAAAAAAGAAACGAATTTCCCTCTCCTCTCACACTCAAATATCAAATTGAAAAAGTTTGAAAAACTCGATCAATTTATGGTCAAATCCTTTCCATAGTGCATTTGATCAGAATTGAAAATTGGGGATCGGATGGTATAGTCTATTCAATCTGTTGGGAGCTTGTAAGATCACAACCATGACTATTGCTTTCCAATCGGCTGTGTTTGCATTAATTGCTATTTCATTTTTACTAGTGATTGGTGTACCTGTTGCACTTGCCTCTCCCGATGGTTGGTCAAGTAGCAAAAATGTTGTATTTTCGGGTGTATCATTATGGATCGGATCAGTCCTTTTTGTAGGTATCCTTAATTCTTTCATATCTCAGATCTGTTCTAGATGTTTTAGGTTAAAACTCCCCCCCCCCTCCCGGAGGGCTTTATAGCTCTTCTGAAGGGCCTTTTCCTTCAGGTCCAAGGAGGAGGGGTTTTCCGTAATTGAAAAAAGAATTGGACCATTAAGAAATGGTATCTACTTACGAATGGGATTGAAGATATATGTATTTTCCATATTATGTTCAAATTATATGAATATATCATATATTCATAACGAATAAAATGCGGGTATGGTTGAATGGTAAAATTTCTCTTTGCCAAGGAGAAGATGCGGGTTCGATCCCCGCTACCCGCCATATTCAAATGGAATATGAAAATGAATAGTTCATGTATTGATCGTATCTTTTCTTTTCCTCACTTTTCATTCTATTATAAAATGAGAATGAAGAGAGTAATCCTTTCTGGACCAAAATACTTCTTATCTTCTGGTCTGGCGGAGACGGGATTTGAACCCGTGACCTCAAGGTTATGAGCCTTGCGAGCTACCAGACTACTCTACTCCGCACCATTGATTGATATCATAAACAGAATGGGTACACCAAACAATCATGGATACACTATCCCTATCCCTGATAGGGATAGGGGTACTTTTTTATTATCACAAAAAACTTCAATAACTTTTTTTTTCTTTTCCTACCAACTCGATTTTGTTATCCCGGGCAATAAACATGCGTGGGCCATCTCACGGAGTATGTGTCCGGACAATCCAAAGTCTCGATAGTTGGCTCTAGGTCTTCCAGTTGAAGAACAACGTCGATGGAGACGTGTAGGTGCACTATTACGTGGTGAAGATTGCAATTTTCTATGAATTTCCCATTTGTCATCCAATGATGAAACTTTGCTTTCTTCCTCCAAAGATTGACGAATCAAATGATATTTCCGTTCCAGTGCTTGTCTCTTCTTCTCTCTCTGAATGAGACTCTTTCTCGCCATAATAGTTCAGTCGGTACTATTACCTACCAGGAATCAAAATATAGATCAGATTTTAGATGGAGAAATATTACGTTGATTATTTTTTCTCTGTGGGGTATTGTCATTGATACGATCATATCCCATTCACTTATGAAATTGATGAAGACATTCACTTATGAAATTGATGAAGAATAATTAACCAAATTTACCTGATGTAGAGGCAATTAAAAAAGCTGCATAAGTGAATATATAACCTACGGAAAAGTGAGCTAATCCAACTAATCGTGCTTGAACAATGGAAAGAGCTACTGGCTTGTCTCTCCATCGAACTAAATTAGCCAAAGGTGTGCGCTCATGGGCCCATGCGAGAGTTTCGATCAGTTCCTGCCAATATCCACGCCAGGAAATCAGGAACATAAATCCAGTAGCCCAAACAAGATGCCCGAATAAGAACATCCACGCCCAAACAGATAAACTGTTCATACCGAAAGGATTGTATCCATTAATAAGTTGTGAAGAATTTAACCATAGATAATCTCTTAACCATCCCATTAAATAAGTGGAAGACTCATTAAATTGCGCTACATTACCCTGCCATAACGTTATATGCTTCCAATGCCAATAGAAAGTAACCCATCCAATAGTATTCAACATCCAGAAAACTGCTAAATAAAAAGCGTCCCAGGCCGAGATATCGCAAGTACCACCCCGTCCCGGACCATCGCAAGGAAAACTATAACCAAAATCTTTCTTATCTGGCATTAACTTGGAACCACGCGCATCCAAAGCACCTTTAACTAGAATCAATGTAGTTGTATGCAAACCTAGAGCAATAGCATGATGAACCAAAAAGTCTCCAGGACCGATTGTTAAGAACAATGAATTATTATTATCATTAATAGCATTTAACCAACCAGGTAACCATATGCTCTTACCTGCATCGAATGCTGGACCACTTGTTGAAGATAGGAGTACATCGAAACCATATAAGGTCTTACCATGAGCAGATTGTATCCACTGAGCAAATATGGGCTCGATCAATATTTGTTTTTCTGGAGTACCGAAAGCAAGCATAACATCATTATGAACATAAAGTCCCAAGGTATGGAAACCTAGTAATAAGCTAACCCAACTAAGATGAGATATTATTGCTTCCTTCTGTTCCAACATTCTCGCCAATACATTATCCTTATTCTGCTCCGGATTATAATCCCTAATGAGGAATATAGCTCCATGAGCAAAGGCCCCTGTCATAATGAACCCGGCAATGTATTGATGATGAGTATATAATGCAGCTTGGGTGGTGAAGTCTTGTGCTATGAATGCATAAGCGGGTAAAGAATACATGTGTTGAGCTACCAAGGAAGTTATAACCCCCAAAGAAGCTAAAGCAAGACCCAATTGAAAATGAAGAGAGTTATTGATTGTGTTATAAAGACCCTTATGTCCGCGTCCTAATCGGCCTCCTGGAGGAACATGTGCCTCCAAAATATCTTCCATACTGTGACCAATACCAAAGTTAGTTCTATACATATGACCAGCAATTGAAAAAACAAATGCAATAGCTAAATGATGATGAGCCATATCAGTCAGCCACAAACTTTGAGTTTGTGGATGGAATCCTCCGAGAAGAGTTAGAATAGCAGTTCCCGCCCCTTGGGAGGTACCAAATAAGTGACTACTGGAATCAGGATTTTGAGCATAAAGATTCCACTGACCTGTGAAAAGCGGTCCTAACCCTTGGGGATGCGGTAATACATTCAAAAAATTATCCCATCTTACATGCTCTCCCCTTGATTCAGGAATAGCGACATGAACTAAATGCCCTGTCCAAGCTAGAGAACTGACTCCGAAGAGTCCTGACAAATGATGATTAAGACGGGATTCGGCATTTTTGAACCATGAAACACTGGGTCTCCATTTAGGTTGTAGATGTAATCTACCCGCTATTAAAAAAATGGCAGAAACAAATAGCAAGAAAAGAGCTCCAGCATAAAGATCTTCGTTAGTGCGTAAGCCGATTGTATACCACCACTGATAAACACCGGAATAAGCAATATTGACCGGACCGGGAGCACCTCCCCGGGTAAAGGCTTCTATAGCTGGTTGACCAAAATGAGGATCCCAAATTGCATGAGCAATGGGTCTTACATGTAAGGGATCGCGTACCCATGCTTCAAAATTGCCTTGCCAAGCCACATGGAACAAATTACCAGAGGTCCACAGAAAGATTATAGCCAACTGACCAAAGTGGGAAGCAAAAATTTTATGATAAAGGCGTTCTTCGGTAATATCATCATGACTCTCGAAGTCATGTGCGGTCGCAATACCGAACCAAATACGACGAGTAGTTGGGTCCTGGGCCAAGCCTTGGCTGAACTTTGGAAATCTTGATGCCATAATGCTTTTCAAATCCTCCTAGCCATTATCCTACTGCAATAATTCTTGCCAGGAAGAACGCCCATGTTGTGACGATTCCACCCAGAAGGTAATGAGCTACTCCTACAGCACGTCCCTGTACAATGCTCAAGGCTCTGGGCTGGATAGCAGGAGCAACCTTCAATTTGTTATGGGCCCAAACGATAGATTCAATGAGTTCTTGCCAGTACCCACGGCCGCTGAATAAGAACATTAAACTAAACGCCCAAATAAAATGAGCACCTAAAAATAAAAGACCGTATGCAGATAATGAAGAACCATAAGATTGGATTACTTGAGAGGCTTGTGCCCATAGAAAGTCACGGAGCCACCCGTTAATCGTAATGGAACTCTGTGCAAAGTTTCCTCCCGTAATATGAGTTACCACTCCCTGATCACTTATACTACCCCAAACATCGGACTGCATTTTCCAGCTGAAATGGAATATTACTACCGAAATTGCATTGTACATCCAGAATAAACCAAGGAAAACATGATCCCAGGCAGATACTTGACATGTTCCTCCTCTCCCGGGTCCATCACAAGGAAAGCGAAAACCAAGATTCGCTTTATCGGGTATTAAACGGGAGCTACGGGCAAATAGAACACCTTTAAGTAGGATTAAAACAGTCACATGGATAGTAAATGCATGAATGTGATGTACCAAAAAATCCGCGGTTCCTAATGGAATTGGTAACAAAGCCACTTTGGAACCTACTGTCACCAAATCACCACCTCCCCAGGTTAAACTGGTACTCGCTGTTGCACCGGGAGCTGTTGAACCAGGTGCTGAAGCATGAGTGTTTTGTATCCATTGAGCAAAGATAGGTTGTAATTGTATAGCAGTATCTGAGAACATATCTTGAGGACGTCCTGGAGCGCTCATAGTATCATTATGAATATACAGACCAAAACTATGGAAGCCTAAGAATATACATACCCAGTTGAGGTGTGATATAATTGCATCACGATGTCTAAGAACGCGATCTAATAAATTGTTGTATTGAGTAGTTGGATCATAGTCTCTTACCATAAAAATCGCTGCATGTGCAGCAGCACCAACTATGATAAACCCACCAATCCACATATGATGTGTGAACAGAGAGAGTTGGGTACCGTAGTCAATAGCTAGGTATGGATAGGGGGGCATCGCATACATGTGGTGAGCTACGACAATAGTTAAAGATCCTAAAAGAGCTAGGTTAATAGCTAATTGAGCATGCCATGAGGTAGTTAAGATCTCGTAAAGACCTTTATGGCCCTCCCCCGTAAATGGACCTTTATGAGCTTCTAAAATGTCCTTGAGGTTATGGCCAATGATCCAATTGGTCTTATACATATGACCGGCTATCAGGAAAAGAACTGCAATAGCCAAATGATGATGCGCAGTATCGGTCAGCCACAGACCCCCCGTTACTGGATTTAATCCTCCACGAAAAGTCAAAAAGTCTGAATATTCCGACCAATTCAGGGTGAAAAATGGGGTCAATCCCTTCGCAAAACTGGGATAAAGTTGAGCCAAAAGATCGCGATTCAAAATAAATTCATGAGGAAGTGGTATCTCTTTAGGATCCACTCCAGCGTCTAGAAGTTGGTTAATGGGTAGAGAGACGTGTATTTGGTGTCCTGCCCAACCTAGAGACCCAAGTCCTAGTAACCCTGCTAAATGATGGTTCAACATGGATTCTACATCCTGGAACCAAGCCAATTTTGGAGCAGCTTTGTGATAATGAAACCAACCAGCAAAAAGCATTAACGCTGCAAAGATCAATGCACCAATTGCAGTGCAGTAAAGTTGCAATTCACTGGTTATTCCAGATGCTCGCCAAAGCTGGAAAAACCCAGAGGTTATTTGTATCCCTCGAAAACCTCCACCTACATCCCCATTCAATATTTCTTGACCTACTATTGGCCAAACTACTTGGGCACTGGGTTTTATGTGAGTGGGATCACCCAGCCATGCTTCATAATTGGAGAAACGAGCGCCGTGAAAGTACATCCCACTTAACCAAATAAAGATGATGGCTAGTTGACCAAAATGAGCGCTAAATACTTTGCGAGAAATATCTTCCAAATCATCAGTATGACTATCAAAATCGTGAGCATCAGCATGTAAATTCCAGATCCAAGTGGTAGTATCAGGGCCTTTAGCTAGCGTCTTTGAGAAATGCCCAGGTTTGGCCCATTTTTCAAAAGAGGTTTTGACAGGATCCCTCTCTACTACGACCTTGACTTCTGGTTCCGGTGAACGAATGATCATTGAGTTCTCCCCTTTCCGAACGGAACATTAATAAGAAGAAACCTGCCAATAGGAATTAGTGAACTTCCGAGAGAGATATCTCAACTCGGTTCTCCCCTTCTTTTCTAGTTTATGACTGGAGCGACTATGATATGGGAGTCGATCTGAGGCAGGTGTTTATTGTTATTATGACATATCTTTTAGGTGCTTAATGGACCGAGGGCTGTTATGAGCCAAAAAAGGCCTTTTTAGTGTAATTTAAAAAGCATTTCCGGTGATTATTACACCATTTCTAAATGTATAAATATATATCTGTATATATATATATGCATATATATTTATACATCTATTGATACTCCTCCGCTCCGTATGTCCCATAAAAAAAAAAAAAGACCATCCATCCATCCATTATTAATCATTATTCATGCATCATTAATGAAAGACATCTCTAGATGGATTTTACCCCTATTAAGAAGATCCATTAACAATCTAGAATCAGAAAAGGTATTCTTTGTTATATTGTCAATATATTCCTATAAGATGCCGACGGGATAGAATCTTAATTTGGGGAATATTCTGGAAGAATTCCATTGATTTCGATAAAATAAGATATTAAATAATGAAAACGATTTCCCGATAATAGAAATTATCATTCTCCAAAGCGTCCTGTAATCTTTAACCAATTTTGTGCTTCGATGTAATTGCCCGGAGCAAGTGCTATAGCTTGTTCCCAATACTCAGCAGCTTGATCGAACCAAGCCTCCGCGGTTTCAGGATCTCCCTGTCGAATGGCCTGTTCTCCTCGGTCGGGATAGGTCAACTTTCAAAAGTTTTCTTCCCTCAGAACCGTACTTGAGAGTTTCCTACCTCATACGGCTCAATCAACTATTCTTTGGTCCTCTACCCAAATTTTCAAAATATTATTGAATTGGAGATTATTCATTGGAAGTTCAGATTAACCAAAGGACCAGAAAAAGTCAATGACATGAGTTTCTGATTTCACTTCCAATCAATTCAATTAGAAGGTTCTATCTTTTCTCCTACCCTCAAAAAGATGAAGTATAGGAAGATATATACTTCAGATTGATCGTCCAAATCAAAGTCTTTTTGTAAGGTAACTATCTCAGTTCCGTATAGAATTTTTAAAGAGTACTTTCTGTCTGGAGTACTTCACATCTTTAGGATCTGATGCTACACCGCTGCTCAATAGCTTAGTAGATCGACTCTATTACATAAGTTGATTCCTGATTCTTGTCAATGAGCAGATTTGATTGTATCAGCCCGAACCTTCTTTCAATAATTGATCTTTATGGTGCTTTCATCATCAATTGAATTTTTTATCCATGGAATGCTTAGGCTCTATCTATTCATATTCGGGCTCCTATGAGAGATGTTTTTTTTTCCTACAGCTGATAAAAACCGTTACTTGGGACGGTGCATATGTAGAAAGCCTTTTCTTTTGTCCTTACCCGTAGTAGTTATTAACTAAGTTATTCTATGGTACAGATAGCCGCACGTAATGACAGATCAAGGCCGTATTATTAAGAGCTTGTGGTAGGGATGGGTTTCGTTCTAATGCCTGAAAATAATATTCCAAAGCCTTCGTATGTTCCCCATTACTTGTATGCACAAGACCTATATTATATAGTATATAACTTCGATCATAAGGGTCAGTTTCCAGTCGCATAGCTTCATAATAATTTTGTAAAGCTTCCGCATATTCCCCTTCCGATTGAGCTGACATCCGTTACGGTCGTTCATTCCATTTCAATGATCTCCGCTTCAAAACCGTACATGAGATTCCCACCTCATACGGCTCCTCCTTTCTTTACAGTAGGTAATACGGGGAGTAATCCGTGGAATTGAAAAAAAAAAAGGATTCTGACCCAATATTATGAATTAACAGGGGCTAGTGTATTTCCAATGAATCTCTAGCCATCCTTCTTGCAAAGATTCTTTTCCGAACACCAAGGATCTTAGTACTAGGAATGGAACCTCTAACAATTTCTTTGTTCTTAACGCCCTGTAATCTCCGGGGATTAACCACTTCAACAATCTCCGATGGTTCCATGATAGGGGTATCCGAAGTACAAACGAGATGGATGTTTGTTGTCCCAACCATTCTCACTACCCTTCGGAAAAGGGTAATGCCTATGGACTATAACGAAGCTTTTGTGTTGTCGATTTCCATACGTAGTGCTTTCTCCCCTCATGCGCACCTATCAGATAGGTTCAACTATAAAAGCAAGGCCTATTGCATAGGTGTAACCTTTCGCTCGGTACTAAAATCCTCAGGAGATTAGAGCATCTAAGGCTGCATTGACCGGGGATACACGACAGAAGGAATTGTTCTATCTCCAGAACTCACCTTCACTGAGCGTAAGTTTTAATTCACCCAATTTTGATTCCCGAATGCCTTTTTTTCCCCAAAAAAAGAAGAACGGAAAAAATATCAAATCACACCATCTCTGTAATAGGTAAATGCTTCTTTCTCCTCCGGAGCCATCGGGATTATTCGCAATAAGATATCCGCTACAATTGTGAAGGTCTTATCAATAAAATTGTCATTTCTCTGAGATCTAGGCATAGTCAATTACAGATTAGATAATTTCCTTCATTCCCTTATACAAATGATTCCATGAACGAAATTTTTTTCTGGTGCACAATACCATAAAATGGATTTACTTACAATCGGAAATATGTTATCATTCTATTCCAATTTATTCTTTCAAATGGGAATAGATAGGGAATATTTTGAATAATTGTTCATTAGTAATATGAATAATAATGGAAAAAAGATTCGTATTGAAAGAATACTAGATTCGGTAAACTCGGGAAGTCCAGTTCGATCATGATCCGAACAAAGAAAGAGTTAAACGATCGAGCATTGCATAATGAGAATGAAATGCCCACCCAGCTATTGTGTGCTTTATCCATATAGATAAACGAATATCGGGAAAAATATAGTCATCATTACACAGGATCATTGCCAAAGAATTAGTTCTTATACAATTGATAAGACGATAACTACAGATCCATATATATTCATAATATGAAATGGATAAGTTAATCTGTCTCAAATTATTGATTGGTCGATCTGAATAAGATCGTCAGATCAACAGGGATGATTGAGGATTTCCTAAAATAGGAGGAAGTTGGATAAAATGTCCTTTCGTCTTTATTTATTATCTATTTCTTTCCGAAAGATTGAACTGTTCGTACCCGAACAAAAATAATTCGTAAGGAAGTTGCTATTCACCAATTTTGTTAATTAGAACCAAGAGATCTCATAGGAAAGATGGCCGAGCGGTTCAAGGCGTAGCATTGGAACTGCTATGTAGGCTTCTGCTTACCGAGGGTTCGAATCCCTCTCTTTCCGTTTCTTCACCCTACTATTCGATTCTCATCCATTGTTTTTCTAATCGATTGAATCCCAATAGGACGTCTTAATTCTGGGATCAATCTCCTTCTATTTGTGATATAGAAAATAGAACGAACATTGGTTGGTGGTATGGGAAAGGTAAAGACCATTTGAAGAAGCAATAAAAGTATCGTGGATAACAAGTAAGGTACAGAAGGATTATAAAATGTCCCCTTCGGGGAGGGGAAAAAGAAGGGAGAAGAACAAAATTTACAGATGTCCAGCAACCCAACCCCTCCTTTTCATTTCATTCTCGATTCAAGCTTGACGGGAATAATACTCTACGACCAGCAATTCATTAATCTTCAAACTGATCCATTTACTATCTATTATTTGATTGATGAATCCTTTATATTGTAACGAATGAAAAGTCAAATGATTTGGCAATTTATCCCTCTGGAACAGATCTAGATTCTTCCTAATAATATCTCTCAATCTTTGTTGATCTCTTATAGTAATAACATCTTGAGGTTTGCAAGGGTAACTTGGTATATCTACCATATGGTCATTGACCCGGATATGTCCATGATTAACTAATTGTCTAGCACCCGGAATGGTGGGAGCCATACCCAATTGAAAAATAATATTATCCGAACGCATTTCAAGTAATTGCAATAGGACCTGGCCCGTTGATCCTTTGGCTCTTCTAGCAATACGAACATATTTCAGCAATTGTCGCTCCGTTAGTCCGTAATGAAAACGCAATTTCTGTTTTTCTTCTGGCCGGATACGATATTGAGATATTTTCCTGGAAGAAGACCGGTTCATAGAATCCTTTCTGTTTTTGGGTCTTTTACTAGTGAGCCCTGGTAAAGTTTTAAGACGACGTATTATTTTTAAACGAGGTCCCCGATAACGGGACATAGAAACTCCTTATTCAATTAACAAATAGTGCTGGAAAGAAGAAAGAATAGTATAACCCGTACGAGTACTGGAATTCTTTTATATGGAAAACGAAGATCTTTCTCCAATTTGTTATAGATCCTTCATTCATCCCGTTCCTAGTTGGGAGTAAGTGATCATGGCATGACGGACCCGACGAATGATCGGAAGAGTATTCTCCATTCCATCTTGATCCTAACAAAACTTTGTGGATTATGGGAATGAGAGGAACGTAAAAGAGCCAGCTATCGGGATCGAACCGATGACCATCGCATTACAAGTGCGATGCTCTAACCTCTGAGCTAAGCAGGCTCAATGGAATATAACTCCTCATTTCATTGGTGTGAGATCCATAGATTCTTTTGGAATCCTAACGATTATAGCGCGAATCAGATTCAATGACGCAATCCAGATTACAATTACAACGGAACATTGTTTGAATGTAGATTGTAGATTCCTTCAAGGGAAAGAAAAGGGAAGTAAGGATGAATTTCTATCGATCGTTTTACTCACTCTTCCAAATCGACTAGGGGAGGATAATAACATTGCATTTGAAATGCAGAAATAATATAATGATTACCAGCCAGTAATATTCGATTGGGGTAGAGATAGAGATGGCGAGAGAAGGGGAGTAGGGCAGAATCTCCCACCCAATATTGAGCAAATATCCAATGAATAACACTGATGGATATTAGATCCTATGATTATGATCTCGTTCTCCGAGAAGGGGATATGGCGGAATTGGTAGACGCTACGGACTTGATCGAATTGAGCCTTGGTATGGAAACCTACCAAGTGATAGCTTCCAAATCCAGGGAACCCTGGGATATTTTGAATGGGTAATCCTGAGCCAAATCCGGTTCATGGAGACAATAGTTTCTTCTTTTATTCTCCTAAGATAGGAAGGGGATAGGTGCAGAGACTCAATGGAAGCTATTCTAACGAATGAATCTCATTTGGTCCAATACTGTATTTATAGAACGCTCTATTTACACCTAAAAAGTGGGAATGTGATATAACATCAGACAAAACTCGCGATCAGAACTTGAATCGTTCCAAGCATCTATTCGTAAGATAGATGCCAGATTCGAGTTGAAGTACTGATTTTACATTAAGTAATCCAATTATGAATTTCTCTACTTTAGATAGAGAATTGAATCAGTTTTTGGAATAAATGGTTGGACGAGAATAAAGATAGAGTCCAATTCTACGTGTCAATGTCAACAACAATGCAAATTGCAGTAGGAGGAAAATCCGTTGGCTTTATAGACCGTGAGGGTTCAAGTCCCTCTATCCCCACCTAGGTTCGTTCCCGAACGACTGATCTATTTTCTCCAATTCCATTAGTTCGAATCCATTCTCACTTCTCGATTATTTTACCTCACTATTTTATTTCTTCATGAACAGAATAAATTAGAACATGAATCTGTCCATCCATTTTATGACAAGTTGAGTTGATTAGATAATAAGTTGATCATATTATCAATTCATTATGTGATAGATGATCCACATAGATGAAATCATTTGGAAATTATTCAGTCGCAGTCCATTTTTTATCATATTAGTGACTTCCAGATTGAAAATAAGAAAGATCATTCTCAAAACTGGAAAAATAGTTTTTTCCTTATTTTTAGTTGACACAAGTGAAAACCCTGTACCTGGATGATCCACAGGGAAGAGCCGGGATAGCTCAGTTGGTAGAGCAGAGGACTGAAAATCCTCGTGCCACCAGTTCAAATCTGGTTCCTGGCAAGATGTCAATATCCATGTATATGGATACATGGATATTGACAGATACGTATGTATATGTACATACGGAGACACCCCGATCAAAATAGATAGATGAATCAATCTATTCTGCTCTTCTTTGCTTATATTGTCCCTCCCTGTCCGTTCCAATTGAATCTCGATACTCCCGTACATATAAAAAAGTAGGATCGAGAACTCAGAGGGCAAGATTTTACGGTGGGAATAGAATCTATTATAAGCTCTAGTATAAAATCAATCGAATCTTCCTTTTGGTTCTCGTATATCGTGTGCACGATATATCATTATCGATGTGTCAATCAAATATTTTGATTCGTTAATCCATCCCTCTTCCATATTACCGGATATGGAAGAATTGAATGGATAAGAGGCTCTGATACTAGTCGGAATCTATTCATCCCATTCTGTCCGAACCGAAATGGGATGTATTATTCAATAGAATTGAAGGGTTGAAGTAGATCTAAACGTTTCAGAGGATATTTCGAAAGTAGATTCGAATTGAGGTTCAAAAGATTGATGTAATAACTTTTGATCATAGTTCCCAGTATGAATACTGAATCTAACATGATGAAACCTATGATTTATCGTGAAATATTGTATTCTTTCCTTGTTGGAGCTCTCTTTTCTTTCACGAAGTTTCATTATAGCATCTATAATAGCCTCTGGTTCAGGTGGGCAACCTGGCGAATAGACATCCACAGGAATTAACTTTTCTACTCCGCGAACGGTACTATACGAATCTGTACCAAACATTCCTCTGTGATAGTACATGTTCCCATGGCAACTACATATTTTGGTTCGGGCATTTTTTCGTATAATCAATCTCACTACAGAAGGAGCCTTTTTCATGATCACAGTCCTCGCCGTTACAATGAGATAAGCTCGTCCAAGACCAGATCTTGGTACCGGACCGTAACGATCGGAGTCGAATCGCGAACCTATTAATGAGGCGAATTCGATGGAACCACGTACCGTAAAGGAGCGGCCATAGACCGGAGAGTCTGGCCCAATTCGTTCGACGGATCGTTTGGGGTAGTTGAAATACCTGGATTCGAAATTGTTTGATTGAGTAAAGGTAACTCTATAGGATTCATCATTGGCTTTATGTCATTTTGTACTTCCCTCCTCCCTCTCCCCCCCCCCGAATACTCGGAAACTGAGAAACATTCCAATGTTCCTTTTCGCCACAGAACCAACGATGAAAATAAGCACGAGAATTGAAGCTCTTATAAATACAGATATACCCTGTATACTAGAACTCATAGCCCATAGATAAAGGGAGACTGTTCCAACATCAGGAACAACAAGAACTGAAGTGAACATATAATGATCCTAGATCGGATCAAAGTATCTCCCATTGGTTCGATACTTGATTTGTAACTAGTAGTCCGGTTCTTTACCAATGGGGGCCAAAGCTCTAGAAATAAAGGATGCAAGAATAGGTAGGAATGAGGCTAGATATTAATGAAGATATCCAGCCAGAAAGTATTCTATTCGGGAAATAGAATATACTCCTTTGAAATAGCTCAAATTCTTACATTTTTCCATCAACTTCTTCATCATTCTCCCATCCACCATGAGTGGATGACCAAAGGACCGAACAATCAATACAATAAATTATAATGGATTCGCATACAATTGTTCGTTTCGTCCATGGCTTATTATCAAATTCATTCAATGAAATTTGATTCGAATGTCTATTGGTAATACTTGACATGAATCAAGTATGAGAGAAAGAATGTGATTGGATCCCGAACTACCCAATTTCAGATCTGAGTCTATACTAATATTATAGAATGAATATGTTGATGATCTTTATTCAGCATCCATGGCTGAATGGTTAAAGCGCCCAACTCATAATTGGTGAACTCGCGGGTTCAATTCCTGCTGGATGCAGGAGAACTGCACATATCCATTATTTATGGAATGGGAAGAAGGATGAAGAATAACAGCAAACATTTGAACAGTACCAACCCTTTCATTTTATTGAAAGGTTTGGTACTGTTCAATTAAGCAATACACGATAACAATCCATCAGAGTCTTTATTATCCACCTATTGAAATAGATTCAACAGCAGCTAGATCCAGAGGAAAGTTATGAGCATTACGTTCGTGCATAACTTCCATACCTAACCTATGATATATCTGTATAATTCAATTGGTATATGATCAGCTATAATAATAGCTACAGGGGAAAAAAAGAGAAAAAATGAAAGGAGGGATAAAAATTGATGGATGAAGTTAAATATCCAGTACTTACGGAGAAAAGTATTCGTCTATTAGAAAGGAATCAATATACTTTTAACGTCGATTCGCAATTGAACAAAACAAAGATGAAAATTTGGATTGAACATTTCTTCGATGTTAAAGTAATAGCTATGAACAGTTATCGCCTCCCTGAAAAAGGAGGAAAGAGAGGGTCAATGATAGGACATCCAATACGTTGTAAACGTATGATTATTACACTTAAACCCGGTGATTCTATTCCACTCTTTTCAGAACAATAAAATGAAAAAAAAATTTTTGAAACTAAATGGCCATCCGTTCATATAGAATTTTAACTCCGGATACACGCAATAGATCTGTATCAGGTTTCGATGGAAGAGTGCAGTTGGACCCGCAGAAGAAATTGACCTCTGGACAGCATCATTGTGGGAAAGGTCGTAATGGAAGAGGAATTATTACCGCAAGACACAGGGGAGGGGGTCACAAGCGTCTGTATCGTCAAATTGATTTTCGACGGGATAAGGAACACATATCGGGAAAAATTGTAACCATAGAATACGACCCTAATAGAAGTGCATACATTTGCAAGGTGCACTACAAGAATGGCGATAAGATGTATATTCTGCATCCCAGAGGGGTCATGATTGGAGATACTATTCTTTCTGGTCCAAAAGCTCCTATATCAATAGGAAATGCCCTACCTCTGAGTGCGGTTTGAATTATTAAATCACGTGATCGGAAGCAACCGATTGGGTTTACAGCGAAACCTATAAAGCTATCACTGATCCAACTAGGACACTTTTACGGGACGAACCCCAAAGGGAAACTGAGGATAAATGACAGCAGGTGATTGGATCCAAAAATTGTTCATATCGGATCATTGGTTCCGAAGATATGATAATATGGAGAGGACCAGATTTTTTGTCCGAAGCATGAACAAACTGGAATAGAGGCACCCTAAAAAAAGACAAGTTACTAACATTTGATCTGATGGTCAGAGGCGGATTCGGAGCTGGACAGTGGTAATAATTCCCAAAAGGAAAAGATGGGGAGAAGAAAAAAAGTAGAAAGAGAGAGAAGAGAAAAAGATGTTTAATATGCCTCCTACGTTATCCATAACATACGAAAGTATTAGCGTAATTTGATAAAGTCATTCATTCTGAATGCTACATAAAGAATATAAGCCAGATGATGGAATAGAGAGACCTAGGATGTAGAGAATCGGGACATAGAGAATACAATAGATGCCCTTTCTCATCTCGATTCTATTTAATCAATATATGTAAATAGAATCTCATATACATCCAGAAAGCTGTATGCCCTGAGAGAGGCTTGTACAGTTTGGGAAGGGATTTTTATTTATCGGAATAAGAGTCTACTTCAACCAATATGCCCTTAGGCACGGCTATACATAACATAGAAATAACACTTGGAAAGGGTGGACAATTAGCTAGAGCGGCAGGTGCTGTAGCAGAACTTATCGCAAAAGAAGATCGATCGGCCACATTAAGATTACCATCTGGAGAAGTTCGTTTAATATCTGAGAACTGCTCAGCAACAATTGGACAAGTGGGTAATATAACTGCAAACAATAGAAGTTTCGGTAAAGCCGGAGCTAAACGTTGGTTGGGTAAGCGTTCTGAGGTAAGAGGAGTAGCTATGAACCCTGTAGACCATCCTCATGGAGGTGGAGAAGGAAGAACCCCAATTGGCAGGAAAAAACCCGTGACCCCCTGGGGCTATAGTGCGCTTGGAAAGAAAAGTCGGAAGAGGAATAGGTACAGTGATGCTTCAATCCTTCGTCGACGTGAGTAAGAATGGTTGGATATCCATAAAAAAAAAAAAAAAAAAGGAAAGAAAGGTAATTGATCATGGCACGTTCGCTGAAAAAAAATCCTTTTGTGGCTAATCATTCATTGAGGAAAATTCAAAATCTAAACATAAAGGAAGAAAAGAAGATAATAGTGACTTGGTCCCGGGCATCTGTCATTGTACCTGCAATGATCGGTCATACAATTGCTGTTCATAATGGGAGGGAACATTTACCCATTTATGTAACAGATCGTATGGTAGACCACAAATTGGGGGAATTTGCACCTACTCTACTTTTTCAGGGACATGCGAGAAACGATAAGAAATCTCGTCGTTAATTGAGAGATACTTGTCATTCATTGGGGAGGATGGAGTCAATGGGAAATAAGAGTCCAGGTCCAGAGATACGAGCTTTGGCGAGAAATATACGTATGTCTGCTCATAAAGCACGTAGAGTAATTAATCAAATTCGTGGTTGTTCATATGGACAAGCACTTATGATATTGGAACTGATGCCTTATGGGGCCTGTTATCCCATATCACAATTAATTCATTCTGCGGCGGCGAATGCAAATCACAATATGGGTTTGAACAAAGCCAATTTACTCGTCAGTAGAGTTGAAGTGAATGAGGGTGCTGTTTTCAAAAGGGTTCAACCTAGAGCTCAGGGACGTGGTTATCCAATACAGAAACCCACTTGTCATATAACTATTGTATTGGAGGAAATCTCCAGATCGAATGATCCGATTATGTCAATAGAATCCCGAAAAAGAGGATATGTATGGCGCAGAAAATAAATCCACTTGGTTTTAGACTTGGTGTAACCCAAAATGATCGTTCCCATTGGTTCGCGCAACAAAGGAATTATTCCAAAGATCTCCGAGAAGATCAAAAAATACGTACTTGCATTGAAAACTATGTACGAACACATATAAAGAGCTCCTCGAATTATGGAGGAATTGCACGTGTAGAGATTAGCAGAAAGATCGATTTGATTCAGGTCAAAATATATATAGGATTTCCCAACTTGTTGTTAATAGAAGGTAGGGGTTTTCAAGGAATTGAAAAATTAAAAAACGATGTACTAAATATGCTCGATTCTGTGGACCGAAAACTTCACATTGCTATAGAAAAAGTTGCGAAACCCTATAGAAAACCTAATATTCTTGCGGAGTATATTGCCCTACAACTAGAGAAGAGAGTTCCATTCAGAAAAACAATGAAGAAAGCTATTGAACTGGCTGAACGGGAAGAGGTAGAAGGTATTCAGATCCAAATTGCAGGACGTCTCGACGGAAAGGAAATTGCCCGGGTCGAATGGGACAGGGGAGGTAGGGTTCCCCTACAGACAATTCGGGCTAGGATTGATTATTGTTATTATCCGGTTCAAACCATCTATGGAGTTTTAGGGATCAAAATTTGGATCTTAGAAGAGTAGGAATAATGGGTCTTTTTCCTAATCTGCCCGATGATGGATCATCAATTCTATCAGATCGAATAGAAATTAGATTTACCATTTCGGAACCGTGCTATGCTTAGTGTGCGACTCGTTGGAATCGAGCTTTTCATTCTTTTCCGGAGTTATGGAGAATTCGAAATAAGAACGGATTGGTCTCTGGTATAAATAAACTAGAGACTAACTCATTGCTTCATATTGCCAAGATCCAATAACTATGGGTAGATACTATCGCCTCGTAAATACTTTATTCCACGAGAAAAAAATGAGATTTTTATCTCTCGTGAAGCGAGAAAGGTGTTTGGTAATGCGGAAAAAGAAAAAAAAAAAAAGAAGGAGAAATGAAATCTTCTACTAATATTGTATGGTTCATTAATTACCCTCCGAAAAGCAGTGTGATAAAGCATAAGAATCATCCTGATTCTTTCAAGCAAGATTGAAGGGATTCAGTTTATGAAGGAGAAAGAGCTTCGGGTCGATGGAAACTAAGGAAATTGATTCCGTAACAGATGAAAAGAAAGCTCCATTGCAGAGGGAAAACCTGGGCATTTAGAGAGAAGCTATGGAACGATGGAACCTATGACTGCATAAGATCATATAGGAATCTTAATCATTCATTGGATAGGATGGCGAAATAAACCGAAAACGAATTAATCTAATTGGAGTCTATAAGTAGGTCGACCCCATGGAGCAAATATCGGAAGAGTCAATATTCGCCTGTGAAATTATTTATTAAGAGTCTCATTGGATGGAAAGAGTTATTCGTCCTGTATATTATATTCTATATACAATATGCGTAATGCGTAGATATAGACTCATTTATATATAACTAATAACTACACATTGATTGTCCAATTTGACATGGATTATTCACGAGGAGCCGGATGAGAAGAAACTTTCATGTCCGGTTCTGGATTAGAGATGGGATCAAAATACTATTAACCATCGACTATAACCCAAAAAGAACAAAATTTCGTAAACAACATAGGGGAAGAATGAAAGGAGTATCTTATCGCGGCAATCGCATTTGTTTCGGTAGATTCGCTCTTCAAGCACTTGAACCTGCTTGGATCACATCTGGGCAGATAGAAGCCGGACGAAGAACGATTACTCGTTATGCCCGTCGTGGCGGAAAAATATGGGTACGTATATTTCCCGACAAACCTATTACAATGAGACCTGCAGAAACACGTATGGGTTCCGGGAAAGGATCTCCCGAATATTGGGTATCCGTCATCAGACCAGGTCGAATACTTTATGAAATGGGTGGAGTATCTGAAACCGTCGCTAGAGCAGCTGCTAGAATAGCTGCATACAAAATGCCTATACGTACTCAATTTGTTACTACTTAACCCATACAGAATCAAAGAGCTCTTTCTAGTGAAAGAAGATTACTAGTTGGTAAGAACTCTTCCTTTTCTTTTTTTTTTCATGTTATCTGCCGAAGTAACAAATCTTTTGGAGGAAAAATGATTCAGTCTCAAACTTATTTGAATATAGCGGATAACAGTGGAGCCCGAAAAATAATGTGTATTCGAGTTCTAGGAGCAAGTAATCGTAAATGTGCTCATATAGGTGATGTTATCATTGCTATAATTAAAGAAGCAGTACCTAACATGCCCCTGGAAAAATCGGAAGTGGTTAGAGCCGTAGTTATACGCACCTGTAAAGAATTTGAACGTGACAATGGAATGATGATACGATCTGATGACAATGCAGCAGTTGTCATTGATCAGGAAGGAAATCCAAAAGGAACTCGAGTTTTTGGTCCGGTTGCTCAGGAATTGAGACAATTGAATTTCACGAAAATAGTTTCATTGGCTCCCGAAGTATTATAAGTACTGATAGATCTTGTAGAAATCTTCTACTGATAGTTCATCAAATGATACATGGATCAATTCATTGCACATCAGGCATATTCCTCAAAGAAGATCGAACATGCCTTTTATATCGAGACCAGGAATTCCTAAGAATTCGTTCGTCATGGGTAACGATACTATTGCAAATCTAATTACTTCTATAAGAAACGCTGACATGGTAGAAAAAAGAACGGTTCGAGTAACAGCTACTAATATTACCAAGAACATTGGAAGGATCCTTTTACGAGAAGGTTTTATAGAAGATGTTAGGGAACATCAGGAAGGCCAAAAATCTTTTTTTATCTCGACTTTAAAATATCGGAGAAGGAAGAAAAGGACATATATGACTACGTCAAAGCGTACCAGCAAATCTGGTTTGAGAATTTATTCCAATTATCGAGAAATTCCAAAGGTTCTAGGTGGAATGGGGATCGTAATTCTTTCTACTTCCCAAGGGATTTTGACGGATCGAGAGGCTCGACAGAAAAAAATTGGAGGAGAAATATTATGTTATGTATGGTAATTAATCCGAATTTTGTCCAAAAATATGGATTCTGTAAGATATCCCCTGAAAAGTTGGAGCAAGTTTGGTTCGAGACACCATTCATCTTCATCCAAGCACGTTAGTAAAGTTTTTTTATCAAAAGAGGAGGAGATTCGATGAACAAACAGAATCTGATCCATGCGGAAGGTTTGGTTACTGAATCACTCCCCAACGGTATGTTTCGAGTTCTGACAGATAATGGATGTCAGATTCTGACTCATATTTCAGGTAGGATTCGACGTAATTCCGTACGAATACTACCAGGAGATAGGGTCAAGGTCGAATTAAGTGCTTATGATTTAACCAAAGGACGTATAATATATAGACTTAGCAACAAATCTTCAAACAATTGAATCACTTTTTAAACATCTGATAGGGATCGAGAATCATAGATTCAATGGACTCTCTTTCTCAGCGAAAAAAATGTAATATGAGCAAATTGGAGGGTCACAAATATGAAAATTCGTGCTTCTATTCGTAGAATTTGTGGAAAATGTCGACCAATTCGTAGACGGAAACGAGTTATGATAATTTGTTCCAATCCGAGACATAAGCAAAAACAGGGGTAATCCTCTTCTATATCAATGAACGGATCTAGTGGTAAAATAGATTTCGATATGCATTTTTCAAACTGAACTCATAATGATTAATATGTCAAAAACTAAAAGAAGAATTGGTTCACGTAGGAATGAAAATCGAGTACTCAAAGGAGTTATTTATGTTCAAGCAAGTTTTAACAATACCATTGTTACTGTTACAGATGTACGAGGACAAGTTTTGTGTTGGTCTTCTGCCGGTGCCTGTGGATTCAAAGGTACAAGGAGAGGTACACCATTTGCTGCCCAGACTGCAGCAGAAAATGTTATTCGTACATTAATGGATCGGGGTATGGAACGAGTCGAAGTTATGATAAGTGGCCCTGGTCGGGGGAGAGATACAGCATTACGAACCATTCGTAGAAGTGGCATATTATTAAGTTTTGTACGTGACGTAACCCCTATGCCACATAATGGATGTAGACCTCCCAAAAAGAGACGTGTGTAAGAATTGAATGAATTTCAAGAGAAAGAAATGATTTTATGATCTGATCAAATAATCTTGGTATGATTCGAGATGAAATCTCAGTCTCTATTCAGACACTACGATGGAAGTGCATCGAATCCAGAGCATACAGTGAGCGTCTTCATTATGGCCGTTTTGCTCTATCCCCGCTCCGCAAAGGTCGAGCCGATACAATAGGCATCGCAATGCGAAGAGTTTTACTTGGAGAAGTAGAAGGAACATGTATCACACATGTTAAATTGGAGAACATAAAACATGAATATTCCGCGATAATAGGTATTGAAGAATCAGTACATGACATTTTGATGAATCTAAAAGAAATTGTACTTAGAAGTGATTCGTACGGAATCCGAGGAGCTTCTATCTGTATCGTTGGACCCAGAAATGTAACTGCTCAAGATATCATATTACCACCTTCTGTGAAAATAATTGATACTACACAACATATAGCTAGACTTACTAAATCAATTACTTCTGATATAAGATTACAAATTGAAAAAAATCGCGGATATATTATACATAGTCCAAATAATTATCAGGACGGAATTTTTCCTATAGATGCTGTTTTTATGCCTGTTCGCGATGCGAATTATAGTATTCATTCCTATGGGAGCGGAAATGAAATACGAGAAGTCCTTTTCCTGGAAATATGGACGAATGGGGGGTTAACTCCTAGGGAGGCACTTTCCGAAGCTTCTCGAATTTTGATCGAGTTATTTATTCCCTTCCTGCATGGAGAGGAACAAAACATCGATGGAATGAACAATAGAAAAGGATCTAATATGCCTCCCTTCCCCCTTTCGCACGTATTGACTGATACGGGGGAAACGAAAGAAAAAAAAATTGCATTTCAACATATTTTCATTGACCAATTAGAGTTACCCCCCAGAGTCTATAACTGCCTCAGAAGAGCCAATATACATACATTATCGGACCTCTTAAATTACAGTCGAGAAGATCTAATGAGAATTGAACGCTTCGGGAAGGAATCTGTCGAACAGGTATTTGAAATTTTACGAAAACGTTTTGCAATTGATCCACCCAGGAATTAGTTTCGGGTTCATTAAATGGTTGGTTTCATTTCATTGAATATTCCAAAGAAATCTCTGACAAGATGGGTATATCTAGGGAGATATAATTTGTCTTGAAGCAACTACTCCCTAGATATATGAATAAAAAATTGAAAGATTTTTATATTCGACAGTTGGATCAAATTGGAAAAGACCTAAAGTTAAAGATTCATCAATAGGTAACGCTGCCCCAATGCCTAACCAAAGGGCTACTGCAGTACCGATCAAGGATACTGTTGTAGCTACTGGACGACGAAATGGATTCTGAAATTGATTCACATTCTCTAGAAAAGGCACTGTCAATGATCCCGCGGGTACTGAGGCCATTAAAAGGACACCTAATAATTTGTTAGGTACTGTACGAAGTATTTGGAATACAGGGAAAAGATACCATTCGGGCAATATCTCCAAAGGAGTTGCAAATGGATTTGCTGGTTCACCAATCATTGATGGTTCTAGAACCGCTAAACCTATTGTACATGCAATAGTACCTAAAATTACTACTGGAAAAATATATGAAAGATCATTGGGCCAAGCGGGCTCTCCATAATAATTATGTCCCATACCTTTAGCTAATTTAGCCCTTAACACAGGATCATTCAGGTCAGGTTTCTTTGTTATTGGGATAAGTAGATCTCTATGGATCTATCCCCCGAAAGAACCGGACATGCCGATTTTGATCATCCGGCTCGAACAATAACTGGAGGGAGTATATATCACTTCTTTTTCCCGTGATGGAAGACGGATTGTAAGAATAGGAACTAATAATGTCTATGATCATCCATCATTGGTAAATTGATTATTCCAGTTAAATGCTCATTACCCAAGTAAGCTCACAAATTCGATCATGATCGATATGCCTTTTGGACCATCTTAGTCCTTGTAATTTGTGTTTATCATCACGAATAGACCTAAAAAGTTTTTTCGCATACAAGGTATTGACTTGTTATTGATCCGGCCTCTCTCCTTCCTTAGATCCCTTCTTTAACTCCGATAGTTTTCCCATCGAAATGGATGCAAGGGAAATGGATGCATTTTCACACTATGAAAAGGATAAGTAAAGTCATATGGTCCAATTATTAATTATATGAAAATAATACCCCATTGACCGGATCTTACGGAGCCCTTCCTGATCCGGATTCGATCATAGAAAGACTTCTCTTGGAACGGAACAAACTGACCGATGCCTTTCCACCCAGGTGTTAAACTTCCTATTTCTGATAAGGAAATTGGGACAGAGACACATTACATTTTATCAGAAATATTGATGTGGTAGATCGGAGAAAGTATCTGCATGGCCTAATCAATAGTTCAAGTCACACACTCCCATAATCCATCTTCTCCGTCTGAAAATCTACTCCAATTATTTGTTTGTATTGGATGAATAATACTCCAAAATCGAAAGGAGAAATCCGAGGACCATATTTTCTATTTTCTATGGATATTTATTTTATAATAAATATTCCTGGCGATGAGATATTACCGTCGTTACTCAGAACAATAAGTTATGAATAGTTATTTTCAATCTATCTTTGCTCTCTATAAAGGACCTGGAATACCCTGCTTACGGATCATTAGAAAGTGCATTGGCATAAATACAGCAGTAAGAAGGGGTAATATGAAAGTGTGTAAACTATAAAAACGGGTCAAGGTAGATTGACCCACGCTAACACTTCCGCGTAATAACTCTACCAAAGGAGATCCTATTACAGGAATAGCCTCAGGCACACCAGTCACAATTTTCACTGCCCAATAACCAATTTGATCCCAGGGCAAAGAATAACCAGTTACACCGAAAGATACGGTCAGCACACCCAAAATTACACCCGTGACCCAAGTTAATTCACGGGGTTTTTTGAATCCACCTGTGAGATAAACACGGAATACGTGCAGGATCATCATCAGAACCATCATACTTGCCGACCATCGATGGATGGATCGGATTAACCAACCAAAGTTCACTTCGGTCATTAGGTATTGAACAGAGGCAAAAGCTTCTGTAACGGTCGGACGATAGTAAAAAGTCATAGCAGAACCAGTAGCTACTTGTACTAAAAAAGAGGTAAGTGTGATCCCTCCTAGACAATAAAATATATTGACATGAGGAGGAACATATTTACTGGTTATATCATCCGCAATCGCCTGAATCTCGAGACGCTCTTCGAACCGATCGTATACTTTATTGAGATAGGTAAACTTAAATTCCCCCTCTGAAAACCGTACATGAGAATTTCCCTTCATACGGCTTGAACAAGAACACGCAAATGCTTTTGGACACGAATATATCAATTGGGAAAATATTGAGATACTTGATGGTTCGTTGCCTGACCAGCTGAGGAAATGAGGATTATTCGAAACAATCCAGCATTTCTATTGGAAGACTTCTATAGTGCCAAAATTTCAAATAGTGCCAAAATTTCAAATAGTGCCAAAATTTCAAGTCGGCTCATCCCTATGATAAATCACTATAGGCCCTTTGAACGATCTTTTACCCTATTCGTGTGATATAAGTTCCCTAGAAAAGAACTAATATAGACGATTGATAGGAATTATCTTGTCGAGATCTCAATAGATGAATCAATCCAAACCTAAGATTTAATTATACCCCGATGATTTTATCAAATCCCCAAAAGGTTCTCTGGGTAATAACCTTTTCATTTTCGCTCATCCGACGAAATATGCTAACTAAGAGAAATCAGATACTATATCATTCTTTGGTCATAATCAGCATAATTATGAGAGGGGATAGATCCTTCGATTTTTTATAGGAAATACCTCTTTCAATTTATTTATTGGAAGCCTGGTTACGAGGAAATAATAGGTACAAACCATAGTTAAGATCTTCCCGGAACATATCGATGATAGACCTCGTGCTCTAGAGATTCAATATCCTATCAATTAAATATCCAACGAGGTAGGACCATCTTTATGAAGATAACAGATCGGTCTTCTGTACTATTAATATGGATCGATTTCAACAAGTCGCACACCCATATTCCAAAAATCCTTAAAGAAAAGTAATTACACGATCAAACTATTGGAACAAGATAAGCTAAAAACTAAAAGCCCCTATTTGGTCTGGGTTTGGATCCCTCAGTTCTTTTTTTTTTGTTAAAGAGCTAAGCTCGCCGGACGGATTTTGGAGTTCCTCTAGCCCCAACTAACCGGGATCCCGTCCAATAAAACGGAAGAATTATAAATCTCCAAGATAATAGATAGGAATACTGCAAATAGAGCCATTGTAAAACCCATAAGAGGAGTAGTTCCCCATCCAGGAGCTACTTTACCATATTCCGAATTAAGCGGTTTTAAGGACGTTCCTACACCGGTTGCTCTTGGCGTGGTTTTGGAAGTATCATCAATGGTCTGTGTAGCCATAGAAACTATTGTATTGGTTTAGATCTGTTAACTTTGTTATTATATGGTAAACATACCATGATATTGGGATCACCTAATAATGGAAACTGCAACCTTAGTCACCATCTCCATATCTTGTTTACTTGTGAGCTTTACTGGTTATGCCCTATACACCGCCTTTGGGCAACCCTCTGAACAACTTAGGGATCCTTTTGAGGATCACGAGGACTAAATGAAAGAATGACCTTCCCCTATAGGGAAGGTCATTCTTTCATTGATGGGAGAGAAAGAATGAAGATTTGGAGAAGCAAAATTATTTTCCCCCTTTATTCAGAATTTTGGGTGGTTCTCGGAAGAAAATAGCGAAAAAGATTATCCCTAGGGTCGATACCAACAGGAATGTATAAACCAATGCTTCCATAGATTCGATCGTAATTTACAATTATGTAGATAGCTTTCGTACTAATATTGATTAGAGAAGAGATAGGAGCAATATCATACCACTTGTCTCTTAGTAGTTGGATCTCCTAGTTTTTGGAATGCTCCAAATTCTATTCGAGCATCCAAATCCGGGTCGATACCAGCAAAAACATCTCTGAATAGGGTTCTAGCACCATGCCAAATGTGTCCAGAAAAGAAAAGGAGAGCAAATGTAGCATGTCCGAAAGTAAACCAACCCCTTGGACTACTACGAAAAACACCATCGGATTTTAGAGTAGCACGATCTAATTCAAAAATTTCACCTAATTGAGCACGTCTAGCATATTTTTTTACTATAGCAGGATCACCAAAACTGACCCTGTCAAGTCCACCACCATAGAACTCAACAGTTACACCTACTTGTTCAACACTATACTTTGATTCTGCCCTCCTAAAAGGAACATCGGCTTTCACAATTCCTTCTTTGTCTACCAGAACTACTGGAAATGTTTCGAAAAAGGTAGGCATACGACGTACAAAAAGCTCATTTCCCTCCTTATCTTTGAAGATAGGGTGTCCTAACCAACCAACAGCTATTCCATCTCCATTGTCCATCGCACCTGCTCTGAATAACCCCCCCTTAGCTGGATTATTACCAATGTAATCATAAAAAGCGAGTTTTTCGGGAATTTTTGACCAAGCTTCCGATAGGCTCAAATTTTCGGCCAGACCGGCACGAACCCGTCGATCTATTTCTTGTTGGAAGTATCCCTGATCCCACTGGTAACGAGTGGGACCAAATAATTCGACCGGAGTAGTTGCGGAGCCATACCACATGGTTCCGGCAACAACGAAAGCTGCAAAAAACACAGCAGCAATACTGCTGGATAGGACCGTTTCAATATTCCCCATGCGTAATCCTACGTATAAACGTTGGGGAGGACGAACACTGAGATGGAATAGACCTGCTAATATACCCAATATACCTGCTGCAATATGATGAGAAGCTATTCCTCCCGGAACAAAAGGATCAAAACCTTCAGCTCCCCATGCTGGATCCACTGGTTGTATTTTTCCAGTTAGTCCATAAGGATCAGACACCCATATCCCAGGACCATACAAACCCGTTACATGAAATGCTCCAAATCCGAAACAAGCTACTCCTGAGAGGAATAAATGAATTCCAAATACTTTTGGCAAATCTAAACAAAGTTTTCCTGTACGTTCATCACAGAATATTTCCAAATCCCAATATACCCAATGCCAAATAGCTGCCAAAAAGCACAGACCAGAAAACATTATATGTGCCCCAGCCACACCTTCATAACTCCAAATACCAGGATTAATTACGGTTTCTCCGGTGATGTTCCATCCAGTCCATGAATCCTTTATTCCCAAACGAGTCATAAAAGGTATAACAAACATACCTTGTCTCCACATTGGATCAAGAACAGGATCAGATGGATCAAAAACAGCTAATTCGTACAGAGTCATTGAACCGGCCCAACCAGCAACTAGAGCTGTATGCATTATATGTACAGAAATTAACCGGCCAGGATCATTCAATACGACGGTATGAACGCGATACCAAGGCAAACCCATGCAAACACCCCTTTTTTTTTTTTATCAGAAAAAGTAGACACTATGTAACTTTCTCACATTGGATTGGAAGAGATCATGCTATCAAGCTAGACCCGGATCATCTCGAAGGTGAACATCTATTCACTTGGACATTGCTAATGATGGAACAGGTTCGAAACAATTCTGTTCATACATAATAGCAGGGAGAGGCAAAGATATTTTATCGTTTGTATGTACCAATACACAATGTGGGGATTGGTCCCATTTTTACTTAATTTGAAGAATCGGCGAAAAAAAAAGAGGAAACTTGCTATTTTTTCGATTTAAAGATAAGATGTGGTATACTTCAATTTTCTGTCGGACTTAGGGATAAAAAAAAGGAAAAAATGGAGTAAAATGATTACAAAGTTAAAAAATTAAATGAAATAAAGGAGTTAAAAAAAAATGCAAAATAAAATAATCCAAGCTTTTCAGTTTCTATTAGAAGTAATTGGTATAGTTCTATTAAACATGTTCATCTTTTTAGTTGTATTTTTCATTATCCTTTATATATTTAGGAATGATAAGAAAGATGAAGATGAAAAAAAAGATGAAGATGAAAATGATAGCGAGAATTAAAGAAGAAAAATGGAGCGGCAGATGAAGAAGAGAAAATAGAAGAGAAGAAAAGTGATTGATCTCGACAACATTTTATTCATACATCCATCAAGTCGATGGGATCATAGAGGTGAAAGAAACCCAAATGAATCTAGAAGTTATTGCGCAGCTCACTGTTCTGACTCTGACGGTTGTATCGGGCCCATTAGTCATTGTTTTATTAGCAGTTCGCAAAGGTAATCTATAATTACAATGAGCCATCATCGCCGGGAATGAAATACTTTGGTAAATAGTATTTCATCCCCGGCGATGGAGATTCATGTAATAATGAAAACGAGGTAATGATTGATAGAAACTTTCAATAGAGGTTGATAACTCCTCATCTTCCTATCGGTTGGACAAAAGATCGATCCGTATGTTACAATCGGATCGTGGCGGGTATAGTTTAGTGGTAAAAGTGTGATTCGTTACATTATCAACTCAAATAGTTGAAGGATCTTTTACATGGATTTTTGATCCATCTAAAGCTCTATTTCCAAATAGGTGAAAAACCTCCCCTATGAATGCTATGGTTCAGGAATAGCATACCTTCTCGTAATCTGGGTCTGAAATGATGAAAGAGAAACACATTTTTGGTTCCGAGATAGCGACACAGAATATTTTAAAGGTTAGAGAAATAACATATCTATGGAGATCCAAAGATCTTTTTTCATCGTGACTAAACCTTCAACTTATGGAAGGATCCAGTTGAAGCCGAATAGCTATAGAACGATGACTTTGGTTTACTTGGGTTATCAGCATTTCGTTCGAGCTCGGTGGAATTTGTTCTCCTGGGGATCGGAATCAGTAGAAATAGGGAACGAAGTAACTAGAAAGATTTGTGATTATTGAAAACTTTTCAATTTTATCTTTCTATAGGGATCATCTAGAAAGTGAGTAAGTATTCTACGATTCGGGCCCTTCTCTAAAAAAAAAAGAGAGAAGAGAAGAAAAGAGAATAAACTGACGTAGATGCTATGGGTACGATAAGAAATTAGGGTTTTATTAGAAAAGAGAGAAAAAAAAAAAAAAGAAAGAAGAGAAAGAATTGAAATCTCCTTTCAAAAAGATTTGATATAAATACTCCGCTTCTTCCCTCATACCACTCTCTATCCCCCATGAAGGAGCCGAATGACATGAAATTTTCATGTTCGGTTCTGAATTAGAGGCATTGAATAATCAATGTCGACTATAACCCCTAGCCTTCCAAGCTAACGATGCGGGTTCGATTCCCGCTACCCGCTAACAGATATCTACCTATTATCTATCTATATAGATAGAATAGGTAGATATCAAGTGATTATATAACATAATTTCACGATTCACTCGAAATCAAATTTCCATTTCAATTTGAAATAGATTCCATTCTTTTCCTATCCTAACTCATTGTGAATAAAAGGGGTAGATCGGGATAATGTATGCCAAAGAGAGTGAAAAGAAAAAAATGGAAGAGAGAGAGAGAGCGTCCATTGTCTAATGGATAGGACAGAGGTCTTCTAAACCTTTGGTATAGGTTCAAATCCTATTGGACGTAATACTCTTCAATTGTTCTAAATTGTTGTGCAATGTATTGGAACAAATTCTTCAGCTCTTTTTCCTGTTCCGAATGATCCCACCAAATGATCAAATATTCACTTTTGTTCTTGAAGTACAAAAAGTTCAGTATGTTCCTTAAGAGCCTCTTCCAGAAGGGCTTTCGCTTCTTCCGTAAATGTACCAGTAGAACGTATAATTTCTCCGAACTGAGGTTTATTCTTTATCAAATACTCGCGTAACCGAACGAGAAATTTTCTCACCTGTGCTATCTCTAATATATCCAGGTATCCATTCGTTCCGGTATAAATAGTAGCTATTTGTTCTTCTACTTTCAAAGGAGCCGCCTGAGATTGTTTGAGCAACTCACGTAATCGTTGACCCCTTGCCAACTGATCTTGAGTAGCTTTATCAAGATCGGAAGCAAATTGTGCAAAAGCTTCCAACTCTGCAAATTGAGCTAACTCTAATTTCAATTTTCCAGCTACCTTTTTCATAGCTTTTATCTGAGCCGCGGATCCTACTCTAGATACGGAAATACCCACATTAATAGCAGGTCGGATTCCGGCATTGAATAGATCGGCCGATGAAAATATTTGTCCATCGGTAATGGAAATTGCATTAGTGGGAATATAAGCTGAAACATCTCCAGCTTGAGTCTCAACTATTGGTAGAGCAGTAACACTCCCCTCACCTAACTGGGAACTTAATTTAGCTGCTCTTTCCGAGAGACGGGAATGCAAATAGAAAACATCTCCCGGATAAGCTTCTCGACCAGGTGGTCTTCTTAATAGAAGAGACATTTGTCGATAAGCTTGTGCCTGTTTGGAGAGATCATCATAAATGATTGATGTATGTTGTTTCTTATACATGAAGTATTCAGCCAAAGCTGCCCCTGTATAAGGAGCGAGATATTGTAATGTAGCGGGAGAATCCGCAGTTTCCGCTACCACAATGGTATATTCCATTGCGCCACGTTCTCGGAATGTATTAACTACCTGAGCCACGGAAGAAGCTTTTTGACCAATTGCTACATAGACACAGATGACATTTTGACTCTTTTGATTAGGAATAGTATCTGTAGCTACTGCTGTCTTGCCGGTCTGTCTGTCCCCAATAATTAATTCTCGCTGACCACGTCCTATAGGAATCATAGAATCAATAGCAATAAGCCCCGTTTGAAGGGGTTCATATACGGAACGTCTTGATATAATACCTGGGGCGGGAGATTCAATCAGTCGAAATTCGGAAGCTGAAATTTGACCCTTGCCATCAATGGGTTGGGCTAGAGCATTTACAACACGACCCAAATACGCATCACTTACTGGTATCTGAGCAATTTTTCCCGTTGCTCTCACGGAACTGCCTTCTTGTATCATCAAGCCATCGCCCATTAATACAGCTCCAACATTATCCGATCCCAAATTTAGGGCAATGCCTATTGTACCATCTCCAAATTCAACTAATTCCCCTGCCATTACTTCATCAAGACCATGAATACGAGCAATGCCATCTCCTACTTGAAGTACGGTGCCAAGATTACCAACTCTTACTTCGTTGTTATATTGTTCGATCTGTTTCCGTATAATACTACTAATTTCGTCGAGTCGAATATTTCCCATTAGCACTTATTAATTCTCTGTTGAGAAATAGGACCTATAACAACTAATCACTTGTGTTCATCATGGTTCTAAGCAGGCCAATATTGTGATCGATCGTACGTAAATGTAACTCAGTATTCAAACGACTATTCAAAGTTCCTATAGCTCTTCGTAAAGCTTGGCGAGAAACTTGTTGTCGGATCTGGTCAATTGCTCTTTGCTGTTCGGAGTAAACCGTCTCATTCTTGGGATCCTCTAATTGTTCCAAATTCTCAGAAGCAGCATTGATGAGATCCTCTTTCTCTCGTTCTATTTGGGAGTCTCCATTTACCCGGATTTCGCCCGCTATCATTTCCACTTCCCTTAAGCGAGCCCGAGCTTTCTCGAGCTGATCGATAGCTCCTTTACATAGTTCTTCCGAATTCCGAATAGTATTCAATATTTTCTGTTTACGGTTATCTAATAGATTACTTAATGAAAGTAGATTATCTATTCAAAAAATGAACGAATTCATAATCTCTTCCCAAACCGAACACGAATCTTTCGATTCATTCGGCTCTCCTGCTCAGTTCTTTGTTTATTCCCCAGGAACATATGCGTTCCCTTCCTTCATCAACACCAAGCCTGCCCTTTCCGTTCCGTTTACGGAATATTAGAATCAATCTATAAAAGACCGATATCTCCGAAGGGCTCTTTCAGCAAAAGGGATTTGCAATTATTAATAAAGTTTTTGTTTTTGTTGTCGTTTCCCCTTTTCTCTCATCTTCTTCCCCCATGAAATTTGAATCAATACGTTCCGTTCAATCAATTAATTTGTGCCTCCTCCTTTTTGTTCTATCGAATAATTTCCCTTCTGTGTAGGTCGTCAGTTTAGCATTGGAACTAAAATTGGATGGGAGATTGGGACTATTTTGAAGTAAATAGATCAAATTATTCCATTGATATGAATGTTATATATCGAATCAATCTCCAACTATGCCTTTGAATCCATCTCATCTTGACACAGCGGTGGAAAGAGTACCCAATTAGTTGTGCTTAGACTTCAAACAGTTCAGCTTTAACCATTCTAATGGTCCTCCCTCATTGGTTGGTATAAACTAAGAGTTCATTTCCCAATCAATTACGAAATGCTATAGTTCTTCACTATTCCCCATTCGGAAGTAATTCGTTGAGATCATGCACTTTTCTATCTCCAAAGTGCAGCTGGTTGGGCCCAGCCATATTATTCGAATATACAACTCGCACACACTCCCTTTCCAAAATAGATCAGTACACTAAGCACCAAACTTGGATTTATTATATTTGTTTCTAAAATATTGGTATTTGACCCGAAACCCCCAGCGGAAGGCCAATAACTCAAGGAAATGAAAGGATCAATTACATTTTTCATACGCTCTCCCCTCATAGATAAGGATATGTTCTACAGAATTTTGTTCTTTTCTTATTTGATCCTATCTAGTTCTGGATAAGAATATTTGGGATACTAAACTTAGTCCCAGGTCTTATATAAGGATAAAAAAAATTATTTGCCCCATCCACTCCCTTCCCTGCCGCACGCGTCATGAATCTTTCTGACCGAAGTATAGGTATAGGAAAAAAGACAATAATTCATTTGCTTATTATTCGGATCAGCCCCTCCCCTAAAAGAGCAGCTAAACAAGGGAATTCTTGGATAAATACTAATGGAATGACGAGGTGTAGGGATCTTTGTTTTCAGGATCAAACAAAGGGATTCGCAAATAGAAGTGCTAGGGCCACAACTAGTCCATAAATAGTTAAAGCTTCCATAAAAGCTAAACTTAGCAGTAAGGTACCTCGTATTTTACCTTCCGCTTCTGGTTGTCTTGCAATACCTTCTACAGCTTGGCCCGCAGCAGTGCCCTGACCAACGCCGGGTCCAATGGAAGCAAGCCCTACAGATAATCCAGCAGCAATAACGGAAGCAGCAGAAATTAAGGGATCCATGGTAATCTCCTCTTACTAAGGTTGGGAAATAGTTGATAATACGACAGTTTCATCTATTTAGTGTTCACCGATTGTTCAATTATGGAACGATTTCTTCCGAACAACTAAGAAACCAAAATATTTCGGTATCAAAGTGATAATATAAACGAATAGGGAAACCTATTATTCCCTATGAAAATATTTATTCTTCATCATATTCGAAATACAGATTCCAATTTATTGGACATATGAATTATTATAACGGAGAGAGAATAGACTGCGTAAGAGCCTATAAGTAATAATATATCACATCTATAGATGATATATTAATCCATAAAATCTATAAGGCTTATAATCAATATAAATGGATTAATATATTAAACGAACTATATACAAAGTAAACATGTTAAAAAATCCTCCCTTACTGGGAACAAAAATTTCATCGTTCTACGCCGGGATACATTCTTTACTCAACCAACTCCGATTAGTGAACCTGTTTGATCCTTCCTATTTTCTCTCATATCTCTATACAAATGGACCAATCTGATCCACTCTCTCTGGAGATCTAATGGACATAATTAGTAGTTAACTGATCTTCAATCTTTTTACCAAGCTCTTGTTACTAAGAATTCCGATTTGCTTCTACCATGCATATCAAGTCATGAGTTTGGACGATACTTAGAAAATCTTCTGTCTGATTGGACAGTGATTTAATGATGACCCTCCATGGATTCGCCTATATAAGCTGCAGCTAGAGTTGCAAAGATTAGAGCTTGAATACCGCTCGTAAATAATCCCAGGAACATTACAGGTATAGGAACTACTGAAGGTACCGGAGAAACAGGAACGGCAACTACCAATTCGTCAGCTAATATATTTCCAGAAAGTCGAAAACTAAGTGATAAAGGTTTTGTAAAATCCTCTAAGATGTTAATTGGTAAAAGTATTGGGGTTGGTTTAATATATTTACCAAAATAACCTAACCCCTTCTTTGCAAGACCTGCATAGAAATATGCTACTGACGTAAGCAAAGCTAGAGCAACTGTAGTATTAATATCATTTGTAGGTGCAGCTAACTCCCCATGAGGTAATTTTATAATTCCCCAAGGAAGAAGAGCACCTGACCAGTTAGAAACAAAGATAAATAGAAACAGAGTTCCAATAAAGGGAACCCAGGGACCATATTCTTCCTCCCCAATCTGAGTTCTGGTCAAGTCCCGAAAAAATTCGAGAATATATTCGACAAAATTTTGACCACCGGTAGGAATGGTTTGTGGATCTCGAACAGCTATGGTAGCTGAACCTAATAAGACAGCAATTACAACCCAAGAAGTTATAAGTACCTGTGCATGAACTTGAAACCCCCCGATTTGCCAATAAAAATGTTGACCCACCTCCACACCGGATATCTCGTAGATATGATTCAGTGTGCTAATAGGAGATCGTACGATATCCATATCCATATTACCTCCTTGTAAAAATTCACTTAAAGAAGAAAAGAAATGATTTTTGTCGAATGAGGGCTTCCTCAATTATTTCGCTCTCATCAGAATGTTTTATGTCACGAGATAATAAAATGGTTATTCCATTAAGAATATTTCAAATTTTGGAGCAGCCAACCGAACCAATAAATGAAATTCGCTCTTACGAGATCTTGGATGGAATAGCAGCCAACTCAGTAAATCTTCAGGTCCCTTTCTTTTTTCTATTTTCTTATTATTACTAATTTAATATCTATTAGCCCTTCATATAGCTATAATGACCTTAATGACCTTCCTTCGCAAATTGCTGACGTTGATCTGTTCAGGATCAATTGGATTGAAGCTATACCATCATCATTGGCTGGAATTGGGATATCCACGAGATCTGGATCACAGTCTGTATCAACTAAGCAAATTGTCGGAATACCCAAAATTCTACATTCCCCGAGAGCAATGGATTCTTCTTGTTGATTGGTAATTATCGCAATATCGGGTAAGCTCGTCATGTATCTAATCCCACCTAGATATTTCTGCAATTGGTCCAATTTTCTCTTGAGCATTGCTGCTTCTTTCTTTGGAGGTCGATTGAATCGTCCCGTATCTTGTTCTTTTTTTAAATCCTTGAACTTCTGAGGTCTCGTCTCTGTAGTAGACCAATTAGTTAACATACCACCAAGCCATTTTCTATTTACATAATGACATCGAGCTTCTGTAGCAGCTGATGCTACTAAATCAGCTGCTTGATATTTCGTACCAACTATCAGGAATTGTTTTCCCCTACCTGCTATATCAAACGCCAAATCACAAGCTTCTGATAAAGAACGAGCAGTTTTAGCGAGATTTATAATATGAGTATCTTTACGCTCTGTAAAAATGTAAGGTGCCATCTTAGGATTCCATTTCCTAGTTTTATGTCCTAAATGAACTCTTGCTTCCATCATCTCTTCCAAATCCATGTTCCAATATCTTTTGCTCATTCTCGTTCGCTTTCCTCCCCAAAATAATGAAATAACATGTAGCATAATATCTAATTATTCCAACGGAATCGATTACATCTCAAAGATTGCCTGTCTGTCTAGTACGTGGTATAAACGTTCTCACTCATAGAATATTTGATATTCATCCTATTATAGAATGAATAATCATGAACATAACAAGAAATCTCTTTATTAATCAAGACTATTTGAATGGCTGCTTCAAAATATTGTGAGAATTTTCTTGAATGGAAAAAAAAGAGACTTTGTGATAATGAAAGAAAATATCTTTCACTTTTTTGCTAAATAGATTCCTATTCCCCATTCTTGGATCCATTCCGTTCCGTTTCCCTGAACGGTGAATATGCTGTCCAGTACCGGCAGGTATAATCCCCCCGAGAATAACATTTTCCTTCAAGCCTTTCAACCAATCGATACGACCCTGTAGAGCAGCTTTAGCTAAGACCCGAGCAGTTTCCTGGAAACTTGCTTCGGATATAAAACTTTGAGTATTAAGAGATGCCCTTGTTATTCCTAATAACATGGTTTGATAGTAGATTGCCTCTTCCAGAGCACGATCCATTCTCTGTGCTCGTGATAATCCAATGAGTTCCCCCGGTGAAAAAACATTAGCCATTCCATCTTCTGAAATTAAGACTTTCGATGTCATTTGGCGTACAATAATCTCTATATGCTTATCACAAATTCGTACCCCTTGGGATCGGTAAACTTTTTGAATCTGATTGACCAAATGAATCTGACTTTGTTCCATAGTTATCCTAGCACTGATGAATAACCCCCAAAGACTTCCAAGAAATCTTGTCATATCTCCGGTCCAATTTTCAAAACTTTCTTTCAGATTCATCGATATTGAATTATTCAAACGGGCTTCTGACAATTGTTCAACTTTAGGAAGACCTTGAATTATATCACTGGATTTGAACCTTTCATATATCAATGTTATCAATGTATCTCCTTTGTCAATAATTTCTCCATAATGACCATGAACAGTCGCTTTTCGAGTAGCCAAATAGGGTTTAGCTGATCTAATGACTAAAGATTCCTCATCAACTGCTATAATTTGACCAGATTCGGGGAGTGGTTCATCCTCGGATATACATACACTTTCAGGAATTAATTGTCCAGGACTAACTACTGGAAATATTTTTTTGCAGAATTCGGATGAGGAAGAGCACCAATTTGGACCCAAGAGATTGGAAATGATGTTCCTGCACGGATCGAAATGAGAAATTCTCGTATTTTCGTCCATGAAATAGTATTTAGGTACTTGGAAAGTATTGAAAGAATTGTGGAAAATGGAATGTTTCTTCGACAATACTTTTTTATAAGTTAGAAAATGGGAGGATGGGAAGCGGTTGGTGATACTATGTAAATGACCCAAGAGACCCGAAAATTCAATGATTTTCCTCATAGGATCCTCTCTATTTGATTTATTTACCGTATCATAACATTTTGAATCATTGAATAGAACGATTCGAAAACAGTCAGATGGTGACAAAATCATAAAAGATCCACTGTCTTCTTCCCCATTATATAATGAACAAATAGTTCCTTGATGCTTACTAATTAATTGCCTCTCCCCATTGGAATAGAAAAGATTAGTGTGGTCCAATTTGTTATGGAACATCAAATTTGAACTTGCTTTATTGTCCCTTCTCCCCATGAAAAAAAGGGGGTATTTAATCAAGCTAATTTGAATCATATTGCTAACGATCTTATTTGTTCTTACTGAAGTAAGAGAAGCATAAGCCTCAGATTCTATAGAATCTATTTGTTCCCAATCAAATCCTAGACAAGTTTGAACCAATGGAATACTTGTGTCACTCATTACTTGGATTCGTTCACCATCTTCGTACGAACTAGAATTGCTAACTTGAATCTGCAAGTTGTCCCCTTCCCTCGATAAATCTAGGGAAAAGGATGTTGCCATAATGGGCCCATCAGGTATTCCATATTCAACGTTAGAATATCCAAAAATGGAATTTCTCTGTAGAACACCACTTTTGGGTATTCTAAGAATCGTATCAGGAAAAGATATTATTCTTTTTCCCCATTCTTTATCACACTGCAACGGGACGATGAATCGATTCATTTGCCTTTTCCCCTTCATATTGTAATTCTTAGGGGAAAGGGTGACATAAATAGAGTCTCGATGCTCGTTGGATATGGTCCGATCAGTTTCTGAATAACTGAAGATTTGTTCTTCCTTCCCATAGCAGTTTGAGTCACCTGATCTATGTTCCACTTGATCCACGTAAGAATCGGAAAGTGATTGATGTTTGGCAACAAAAGGTTGAACATCTACTTGATCCTGATGTTTATGAAATGGAAAGGGTACTACACCGGATCCGTATATACCTCCCGATAATATCCATAGATAACCCGTCCTGAGTATAGGATGAACATTACCGTGTACATATTCAGGTGCATGACACACATTGGTACTCCAGTGCATTTCTCCTTCTAGGTCAGAATATATATTTTTGCGAACTTTTTCCTTGAAGGAAGATGTTCTAGCACGAACCTCGGCAATAATTTGTTCCGATTCCACATATTGATCATTCTGAACCAAAAGTAAACTTTGTGGTGGAATAGTTAAGTTTTTTACTTGATCCTGACCATCAATAGTGATGGATAAGTTATTATGACATAGATAAGCAGGATGTCCATTACATGTACGTGTAGGATAAACCAAATTATCATTGAATTCAATCTTTCCATTGAAAGGGGCTCGTACATGTTCTGCAATATCACCAGTAAATACCCCCCCGGTATGAAAAGTCCTTAGTGTTAGTTGAGTTCCTGGTTCCCCAATGGATTGGCCTGCAATAATACCTACTGCTTCTCCTAATTCGATCAAGTGATTGTGAGTAGTACTCCGACCATAACATAATTGACAAATCCGAGATATACTCTTGCAAGTAAAGGGGGTTCGTATATATATTGGTTGTGTTCGAAGGTTTATTAATTGATTGGCAAGTCCAACCCCAATATCCTGATTGCGCGTGGCAATGCATCTCCTATTTATATATACATCGTCTGCTAGCACACGGCCAATCAGTATTTGTGTTCGTACAACAATTTCATTTCTGTCCCTCTCTCGACCTCGAATGGGACTTACGAAAATACCTTGGATAGTGCCACAATCTTTTCTACGTACTACGATGTGTTGAACCACTTCAACGAGTCTACGTGTGAGGTATCCAGCATCTGCTGTTCGTACAGCAGTATCCACAACTCCTTTACGAGCCCCATAACAGGAAATAATATATTCCGTTAAAGAGAGCCCTTCGCGTAAATTCCTTCGAATGGGTAGATCAATGATTTGTCCTTGAGGATCTGACATTAATCCTCTCATACCTACTAATTGGTGAACCTGAGATGTACTTCCCCTAGCTCCTGAGAAGGACATCACATGTACTGGATTTAAGGGATCAGTCATGCTAAAATTCGGATTCATTTCTTTTCTCAAATATTCACTTGTAGCATACCATATCTCAATCGATTGACGTAATTTTTCCACTGCATGTACATTCCCATAATGATTCTGTTTCTCTGAAACAGAACCTTGTTGCTCCGCATCTTGGACGAGCCATGCTTTGGAAGGTGCTGTTAAAAGATCATCAATTCCTAATGAAATAGCTGTATCAGTAGCTTGTTGAAAACCTGAAGTCTTTAGTTGATCTAAGATATGTGATGTATATGTCATTCCGAAGTGATCTATTAATCTGCTAATAAGCTTTTTAATGGCAGTTTTATCCATCACTTTATTATAAAAGGGCAAATTATCAAAGGGCAATCTAGTTCGTTCCTTCATAAGGAAAAATCTCCATATTTTCATGAGCAGGATTAAGCAATGGGTTTAAGCCGGTTATTCAAAGGCTTCCTCGATCTCTATATCTGCACTAATGAAAAGATCATAAGATCAATAACATTAGATCCTGAGAGCTGGTAGTGATTTCTTTGGGTGTTCAGAACGGGCAAAACCTTGTATGGCTTCTTCCATTTCTCGATTGAAACGAGTACGACCAACAGTTGTTCGAATATATATATTAAGGATTTCCCCCATTCTACCTTTTCTTATTCGATAATGTTCATGGATTTCGTGGAAGGTACCCAAAGATTCGTACTGAACCTCGATAGGGGCTTCTTGGTTTACTGAGGTAATGATACGTAAATCCACTTCCCCCCACCGGAGCCATAAGGGGCTGTATAAGTCAATTCGTTTCTGTCGATAAGCTCTGAGCACATCATCATAACTATAAAAAGAAGGTTTCTTACGGGAAAAGCTTTTCTTTTCCGAGTGATATGGATGGTACCTATTCCCATAAATACCTTGACTATTTCCGACCGTTGATATATAAAGTCCAAGAAGCATATCCTGAGTCGGTATAGAAATAGGATCTCCAATAGCTGGAGACAAAAGATTTGTCTCAGAAAACATTAGTAAACGAGCTTCTGCTCTAGCTTCCAGAGATAAAGGTACATGGACAGCCATCTGATCTCCGTCGAAGTCCGCATTAAATCCTCCACAAACCGATGGATGTGAACGAATGGCACGTCCTTCTACTAAAATAGGTTGAAACGCTTGTATTCCTAATCTGTGCAAGGTAGGTGCTCGATTCAACAATACGGGATGTCCTTGCATAACCTCTTGAAGTACTTCCCATACAATGGGTCCCTTATCTCGAATCATACTTTTAGCAGCTCTTAGGTTGGGAGCAATATGTCGTCCAATGAGACTACGAATTACAAATGCTTGAAAAAGCTCTATTGCTATTTCTGAGGGTAATCCACATTGATACAATGATAGAAAGGGACCCACCACAATAACGGAACGACCTGAATAATCAACTCGTTTCCCTAGTAAATTTTCACGAGATCTTCCCTCTTTACCTTCGATCACATCTGAGAACGATTTATAAGGCCTATCATGACTGTCTCTCATTGGTTGTCCACAGATGCCATTATCGAGAAGTGCATCTACGGCTTCCTGGATCAATTTTTTTTGACAAATAACAAATGACTCAGATCCACTTCTTGCTAATAAATTGGTAAGAGTATTATTCCGATTGATCACTCTTCGATAAAGTTCATTTAGATCTGACGAGGTAATAAGTCCACCTTCACCTAATTGAACGATTGGCCTCGGTTCGGGAGGAAGAACTGGTAATAGGCATAAGACCATCCATTTTGGTTCTATATTTGTTCGGAGAAAATGTTTAGCCAATTTCATACGTCCAACCAGAAAATCCTTTCTTCTTCGAATTGTTTCATCCTCCCATCCATCCACAGTAGATTCTTGATCCTCCTCCAATCTATTCCATTTCAATTCCACCAAGTTCTTCCATTCCATATGTGAACGATCTATAATAATTTGAAGATCCAGACCAGTGAGTTGTTCCCTTATAGCATCTCCCCCAGTAGCTATTTCTCTCTCTTGAAATGTTCCAGAACCCCGAGCAAAGAGGTAATGAGAACGAGCAGAGAGGTAATGAGGAATAATATCTCTCCAGGATTGAATCTCATAATTGAATGTACCCCGTGATCTCAATAAAGTTGGTTTGTTAGCTATGGGCCTAGCAATAAAAAGATTCGGATAGGTTTTTCTAAGATTTCCCCCCCTCAGGATCGGACATGAAAGTTTCCTCTCATCCGGCTCAAGTAACTAAAAAAAAAAAAAAATATATATATATATATGTATATACAACTATTTTTCGCTCTGAAGAGAGACCGCTACTCTCTGCTCAAGTTCCAGGTGAAATTGAGTATTCCTTTACGATTCTACAACATAGATATGGAATTATTGAGCAGTCTCTTCCCTTCCGAACAATCCATTTCTTCTTGAAATGACCTTCAATTAGGGATTTACTTGTCTTTATCTCGTTCCATTTGATCCTTTAGGTTCCTGCTTGCTTTACTTCGATGGTTACAATACTATTGATCGAAGCATATGTGCGATGAATAGACTCCTATAGCCATATCTTTGGTCCGAAATACCTCTGGGATAACCCAAATGAAAGAGAATTACTTTCGAATTCCATTATATGAAAGAAGTGTTTTCACGAAGTTCAATTAGCAAATTGATACAGAATATCTAAACCCTGGACTAATTCCTCTTTCTCAACATCTCTTCAAGATGCTTATAATTCTGAGCTTCATGCTACTCCTCTGGAGGGACATGTCAGAGCTAAAGGCATCCCAATGAGATTGAATAGGATGACAGTTCCTTATTACGGATCTGTATGATCGGAACTTGTGATCAAGTCACACATCGCAGTATACTGGGCCTTCTAATTCTTTCCGAGTTTTAGCTAATAGATTCGCAATATAACTAGGAAGACGTTTCAAATACCATATGTGAGCCACCGGACATGCCAGTTTAATGTATCCCATTCGATATCTTCGAATTCGAGAATCAACGAATTCAACTCCACATTGTGTGCAAAATTTAGAGTCTATCTTCTCATTTCCGATCCCTGGAGAATTTCCACAAGAACAAACCCTACTTTTGATAGGTCCAAAGATTCTTTCACAAAACGATCCATCTCTTTCTGGTTTATTAGTTTCATAATGTAGAGTATAGGGTTTAGTCACCTGTCCAACTATCTCGCCATTAGGTAAAATTTTTTCGGACCAAGCACAAATCTGTTCGGGAGAAGCTAATCCAATTCGAAGTTGTTGATGTTTATTCTGGTCAATCATAAAAGATCTCGATTCATTCTGATCAAACTTCCTCTCTATCTATCTGAAAGTCTTTCTCAGATATAATAGCATGATTCAATTCTAGAGCTAAAGATCGTAATTCTCGAATGAGCAATCGGAAAGATTCTGGAGCAGTGTCAGGTTTAGGTATTGGCCCTCCAGTGATAATGGCACCAAGTACTTCATTACGAGTTCTAATATGGTCAGATTTGAGAGTAAGCATCTCTTGTAAAATATAAGCAACACCAAAACCTTCTAGAGCCCAAACTTCCATTTCTCCTATTCGTTGCCCCCCTCGTTTGGATTTTCCTCTAAGAGGTTGTTGTGTAACCCGTGCATAAGGTCCACTCGAACGTGCATGTATTTTATCATCAACTTGATGACTCAATTTCGACATATAAGCTTTTCCTATTGTAACAGGTTGTTCAAAAACATCTCCTGTTCTTCCATCGATTAATCTATGTTTTCCAGGATGATCCGGTTCGAATACCCATGGATTAGCTGTTTGCTCACTAGCTTTATAAAGCTCAGGAAACACTAGTTTTCTCGAAGCTTCTCGCTCGTATCTTTCGTCAAAAGGTGTTATTCTATAATGTTTGTTCATCGGGTTTCCTGCTAAACCGGGCAAACATTCAAAGATCTGTCCTACATTCATTCGTGAAGGTACCCCTAATGGATTCAATACCATATCAACTGGTATTCCATTTTGCAAATAGGGCATATCTTGTCTGGGCAAAACTATTGAAATAATACCTTTATTACCATGCCTTCCAGCTACTTTATCACCCACTTGTATCTTACGTTTTTGTGATATATATACGTGGACTGTTTCCGCATTATCACCGGAATCATCTACTCTATTGATCCATCTCACATCAATAACTCGACCTCTTCCACCTATAGGTGTTCTGAGACAATTTTCTCTCGCAGTGGATACCTCAATACCAAATATGGTTTGTAATAATCTTCCTTCCGGGGCACATAATGATTCTTCTGTTGTTTGAGGCGTTAATTTACCTACCAAAACATCACCTGTTTCTATCCAAGATCCTAGCATTACAAGACCATTTTCGTCCAAATGACGAAGTGAATGAGCATCTAAATGAGGTATTTCTCTAGTGATTCTTTCAGGACCCTGGCTCGTCATACAGATTTCAATCCTGTACCTTACGATATGGAAAGAGGTATAAATATCTTCATATACCAGACGTTCACTAATGAGTATTGCGTCTTCGAAATTGTATCCTTCCCATGGCATATAAGCTACTAAAACGTTTTTTCCCAAAGAGAGTTCTCCCCCTACCGTAGCCGCACCGTCCGCCAGAATTTGTCCCTTCTTTACACATTCCCCTTGACGAACTTGAGGTTTTTGATGCGTACAAGTATTGGTATTAGAACGTTGATATATAACCAATTCTGTTCGTACAGTGTCTCCATTAACCGATGAAGTGATATTTACAGCATCGATATACTCGATCCTTCCCTCTTGTGTAGCTATAGCTACACTTCCTGAATCTAGAGCTGCTTGACCTTCCAACCCAGTTCCGGCAATGCACTTCTCGGGTTGAAAAAGTGGAACTGCTTGACGCTGCATATTAGAACCCATTAGAGCGCGATTCGCATCATTATGTTCGAGAAAAGGAATAAGGGAAACTCCAACAGAAAAATATTGGAAAGGAAAAATACTTCTGAAATGGATTTGTTCCCATGCAATAACTATAAATTCTTGTCGGTATCGAGCTGGAGTAATTTGTTCCTCTTGAATCCCTTGATTTAACGCCAAAGAATTTCCCGTAGCTATCCGATAGTATTCATCCTCATCTTCTCCCGGTAATAGATAAACCATATGTTCTTCTCTCGATCTCTCAGAGATCTTATAGAATGGACTTTGTAAAGAACCACACTGACCAATCTTTGCATGAATAGATAATGATGCAACAAGTCCAGCATTCATTCCTTCGGACGTATCGATTGGACAAATACGCCCATAATAACTGGGATGAATATCCCGTGTCCGAAAACTAGCAGTTCGCCCTGTTAAGCCCCCAGGGCCTAAATGGCTCAATTTTCGCCCATGAGCTATTTCCGTCAATGGATTAGTTTGATCTAAAAATTGGGATAAGGGGTGTGAACCAAAAAAATCTTGAAAAGTGTTTTTTAATAGAGTTGAAGTTACCAAGTTCTGAGGAGTTGATCTACGCTTGGTTGCTCTGTGTATAGTTCTTCGAACTGCATCTTCCAAACGACCTAGAGCTAATCTGAATTGATTCTGTAATAAATCTGCTACAGAACGAATACGTCGATTTCTAAGGTGATCTATATCATCGAGTGTACCCATTCCAAATTTCACTCCGATAAGGTAATCCACAGCAGCCAATACATCTTGTGGCAATGAAAAAATCTCGTTCTCGGGTATATCAAGATTCAGTTTTTGGTTCGGATTTCGTCGACCAATCTTTCCCAATTCACATCTTTGTCGGAAAAATTTTTCCTGCAATTCTTTACATAGAGACTCGGAAAATACCAAATCGCCACTTACACAGTAGAGTTTTTTATAAAACTCCAGAATGGCTTTTTCCTTCGACCAGATATATTCCTCCCGCTCCCACCTCCCCTTCTTCTTTTTCAGTAAAAAGAAAAATTTTTCGGGATAGCGAGTATTGTCCAGAATCTCTTCGAGATTTAAACCCATAGCTGATAATAGAACTGGAATAGATATTTTTCGTTTTCTGCTTACACGAGCCCATATCCTTTCTCCCACATCGATCTCTAATTTCGATCTTCTTCCCCAATCTGAAATCAGAGTGCCAGTATATATATAGTTTATTCTATTATGGTCTAATTCTGAACGGTAATAAATACCGGGACTTATTAATATCTGATTCACCACGATTCTGTAAATTCCATTTACTACAAACGTTCCATGGGAATTCATTAAAGGAATATTTCCGAGAAATACAGTTTGTTTCTGTATCTTACTACTATTCCTCCGAATCGATCTTGCTGGTACATATAATTCAGAGTAATATGTAAGGGACTGATATACAGCATCTCTCTCTTTTATAAAAGGTTCTGCTAATTCATATTCATTACCAAAAAGCCTGGATTCAATTTCTTTATCTGTATCCTCAATTTTCGGAAAATTATGGAGTTCTTCCATCAAGCCCTGATCGATGAAACGACAAAATCCTTCAAATTGTATCTTACCAAATTCGGGGATTGTAAACGCTCCCTCATTTTCATCTAATCGCATTGGAAGTTTCCCATCTGTCAAAAAGTCTATTAAATTATTCCCGATTGATCTATATGGATCAATCCGACAAAAAAGATTCGGATTTATATTCAGTTTTCACTATATCCCATTAAATTCTACCCGTATCCAGATATACTTCCAATTAGAAAAAAAAAAAAAAATAAGGAAGAGGAGAGGTACTTTGATACTTTCATCCAACCACGTGAAATGGAGCTATGAACGAATGAATCAAACCATTCTTAAATGTGAATCTCACTTAGAATTTTTCCTAATGAAAATAGTAAGATTGAAAGATGGAGAACAAATTAGATCCATTTCCTTTATAGTTGACTTTAGCATACATCTCATACTATACTTAAAGGACGGACGAATGATTTTAAAGGACGACAGATTCGATCTGTCCATGGCATTCCCATATCTCGGCGACATAGCCAAGCGGTAAGGCAGAGGACTGCAAATCCTCCATCCCCAGTTCGAATCCGGGTGTCGCCTTGTTGAGGTAAGTAAATGGAAGGAAAAGTCTTGATTTCCATTACAGAACCTCTGGAGACATATTGGTACATATTACCAATATAGATAGTGAGTTACGTACATTTGATCCCGATTCCGTCGTGAATGTACGACCCTCGAGTTAGTTATAGTAACTCGTTGGTCAATGATCAAATGGATTTATTTATCTCTCATATGAGCTCGAACGTCAGTAACGTTCAGAATGGAAAGGTGGTCCATTTCAACTTAAACTTTGCACTATCATTAATAGTTCCATTATCATCTCGATAATGAAATCATTTTTTTTTAGAGAACATCATCCGTATGGATATAGTCGGTATAACTTGGGCTGCTTTAATGGTAGTTTTTACATTTTCCCTTTCACTCGTAGTATGGGGGAGAAGTGGATTATAATAGTAATGCTTAAGAATCAATTATTGTGTTCCTTCCAGATCATGCATGAGAATATCTCATGTTCCATAAGGATCCAGTAATTTTGAATCTTCGTTCCAAATTGAAAGACTCTTTCCATGGAATTATTTCCTCTTTATCCCCGCAAGGGCTGTGCATAATCCCTTATCATTATCATTGTCCTATGATATTTTCATAGGACAAATATGATTATTTCTAACAGGTTTTAATTAATTAGTTCTTTTCTAGAACTAATCGATAATCTCGTTTCTTCCACTGAAGAACGATCTCTCTTCTATTTCTTAGTAGGAATAGAAAGAAATAGTCCCTGTTTTACCGGATGGTTCCAAATTGATCGGATCTTATATGAATTCCGTTCTCGCGGAAAAATATGGGACATAAGTCATAGATTCCTTTGCTTTTTCTTATACCATTTCAAGTTCCATATCTAATATGGACTAGATAACAATGTTCGTACCGGAAAAAGATGTTCAACTTTGCAATCCACAAGTACGTTCAGAATAACATCTGTCTACATTGGGTCTATTTTTTCCAGGGGCATGAAGAAGGTGATCAGCTCCGCTCTTTTATGGTACGAGGCCCTTCATCCTACATTTACCATATATGGACAAGTACTATTAAGATATATTTATCCATATATGGGTGTAGAAGAAGTAGTAAAAAGAAAAGATTAGATAGTCTTTTCCTTCGGACTACTTCTTTTCAAAAGAAATGAAAAAGCAATCCCTACCCTGTATTGTTGTAAGATACAAAATACCACCTTACCCTGTATTGGTGTAATACAATAGATCCCATAACCTATTTTAAACTTATGATCTAGATCATTTGGATCTATCCAGTGATCAGTAATCACTCGATTTTCATAAAAATCAATTGTTTCCACTACTTGCACTGGCCGTTTTTACGTAAGGGATAAATAGAAAAGCAGTAGAAATTGCAAGGAACAGTAGAACAGCAATAAATGCAAGGGTATTTACTTCCATGATCTCCTGATCTTTACTTCGTTCAAAAATAGCTCGAGATTGAATTTCATAGAGATGAATGAATCTTTCAAGATCCATGAAATAGATGTAATTGATAGAATCGGTTCGAGTAACGGAATCTAACTAACGGATTGAATGAATTCTTCGATGAAAATAGTATAACATAATATGATCACTTTTGATAATACTAGTAAGAAAAACTTACGTGCATCAGAAAACGTTCCGATCAACACATGTCTGTATCATTTCGAAAGAATAGGATTCGTACGAATAATAACCTTCTGCTACTCCAGAAGACGTTCGTCAGACATGAGAGGTATTTCGCTTGGATCTCCACGAGTTAGATGGAATCTTGAACCTATCCCGGTCCGGTGATGATATAGAAGTCTCCCATATTGAATTTATCCAGAGGCCCACCCATGACCCTGGAATGAGAAGGACTAGTCCATCCAGATCCTGATCTGATCATTATTAGAAAGACAATAGAGTGTCTAGAAATCCACTGGTTATCGATCATGAAAAAGAAGTATTAGCATGAAATACTCACAATATTCCTGGGGAGCAACAGAAGGGAGATCTACTGTAAATTATTGGGGGGAATTCTCTATAGGGATCTCTGTGGGATTTTGACCTAGGAGGACTACCTCTGTGTCATCCTAAAATCTATTGATCTTCCTATGTTTTTGATAAGAGAATTTGATTCTTCGGGGAGGGAAGAATATTTCTTGCAGATTCAATCTGATTATTAGATTTTCTCCCCGAAAGAAGGGTCTTTTTCCAAACTGAATTATTGATCTGGTGAATGTATCTAATGGATAGATATACTAAATATCTAGTATATCTATTCAACCCTATTATTTTTTTCACTCTTCTACGGGTATTAAGAGCTTAATTGATTAACTTATTGGATCGGGACTGACGGGGCTCGAACCCGCAACTTCCGTCTTGACAGGGCGGTACTCTAACCAATTGAACTACAATCCCAATAAAGTAAAGTTCACCTACTATTCATATTTATTCTATGGTAGATGCTAGATAGATCGTATAGATTACGTGAGTGCTAGGTCGATGAAATATCTTATCCTTCTCTTTCATCTTTAAAAGTATCAATTCATATGGAATTGGACACATATCCATATGATATGAATATATATAGATATCGGGGTTCAATAACCCACTATCTTTTCATCCATGATTGGCATGAATATAATCATACCGATAGATTGATATTGATGATATCGGTTGGGTCGAGCTGGATTTGAACCAGCGTAGGCATATTGCCAACGGATTTACAGTCCGTCCTCATTAACCACTCGGGCATCGACCCAGGAACAAGAAAGTAATTCAAAGTCTTTAGGTTAAGACATCGAACGAAACGAATGGATATCCTATTTCATGGTACCCCTAGGGGAAGTCGAATCCCCGTTGCCTCCTTGAAAGAGAGATGTCCTGATCCACTAGACGATAGGGGCCGCCAAGAATTATACTATGAAAGTGACCCGAAAGTTGTCAATAGTATGACCAGAATTCCATTTTCTTATTGGTTTCCTTATTGGTTTTCAAGAAACTTCCCTATCTATGAAGAAAGACCATTTGAAAAACAAAGATAGAAATTATCTCCTTCTTTCAATTTGATTTTCACACGTGATCCGGAGAAATAATTTCGTGATTTTTATGAATCATACTATTGTTTGGTATTCAAGTATTCATATATGGTACAAAGATTGATGATCTATTCTGTTGTACTTATAATTAGGATCCCGGAGATTACGTAATGCTTACTCTTAAGCTGTTCGTTTACACAGTAGTGATATTTTTCATTTCTCTTTTTATCTTTGGATTTCTATCGAACGATCCAGGACGTAATCCCGGACGTAAAGAATAGCGAAAAAAAGTATCTAGGTTAATGAGTCTTTTCCGTTCCGTAGAAAGATTCGGAGTTATCCGCAATAGTGACCGAACGGAGAGAGAGGGATTCGAACCCTCGGTACGGATAATCCGTACTACGGATTAGCAATCCGCCGCTTTGGTCCGCTCAGCCATCTCTCCAAGATGGAAAAGTTCTTGTTTAACAAAATGAATGGTGGAGTAAAGGTGTATACCATAGCATGTACAGATTGTATCGACAATATAACGAATATTGCAATTATTCAGTTAGAAAAAAACGAATCTGGCGAATTGTATTTTTCATTTCGTTTCAAAAGATTTTGCCTTTTTTCTGACCTGCCCGGCCAGTGGCCAGGCAGGTCAGAAAAAAGAAAGAATCAATCATACAATGCTTTACCTAATTTGATAGCTAAATTAATTGTTGCAAAAGCAAGAACAAAAGCTATAAAAAATTGAACCTCTATTATCATCTCTTCATTCCCTCTCCAATCATTTTTAATAAATGAGTTACACGGATTAGTCCATTTATTCCTCTCCAGTCTCAAATTTCAATATCTAGATATTGAAATACATGAATGGACTCTCTATCTATTTTATGTCTTATTGTAAAGATATAAATTGCTCAAGGCTATAGGTTCCTGATCGAAACTACACAGATGGGGAAGAAGAAGAGAAAATAGAAGAAAAGAAAAGTGATTGATCTCAACAAAACAAAATTTTATTCATACGTTCATCGAGTTGATGGGATCATAGGGGTGAAAGAAAACCAAATGGATCTAGAGGTTATTGCACAGCTTACTGTTCTGACTCTAATGGTCGTATCAGGCCCATTAGTAATAGATAGAGCTTTGGATGGATCAGAGATCCATGTAAAATATCCTTTGACTATTTGAGTTGATAATTTAACGAATCACACTCACAAACTATACACGCCACAACCCCATCGACAAATATTCCGCCACTCCTTTCCTTCCACATTTGAATCCCAATTCCGGAATTCCTTAATTATTGCTCTTCCATTTCCGAGAGAGAAGAAAGGATTCTATCAATTATAGGTTGTTCTTTCCCTTTATCAAGAAATTTTTTCCTCAACTCCTCTAATCTTCTAATCTTCTAATTGAATTATTTAGAATTCATTTTCGAAAGATCTTCCTCTTCCGGGAGAGAAGGGAGGATTCCATTAAATAAAGGTTGTTCATATTTATTTTACTTGATCTGAGAGCCATAAACTGGACTGGAATGGATGATCCATCTTTTTAGCTCTCAATCTTTGTTGATCTCTTATAGTAATAGGTTTGCAAAGGTAACTTGGTATATCTACCATATGGTCATTGACCCGGATATGTCCATGATTAACTAATTGTCTAGCACCCGGAATGGTGGGAGCCATACCCAATTGAAAAATAATATTATCCGAACGCATTTCAAGTAATTGCAATAAGACCTGGCCCGTTGATCCTTTGGCTCTTCTAGCAATACCAACATATTGATTGTTCCCGGGCATAACTTGTATCCATTCGCTTCGTATCAGTTCAGCCCGGAGTTTCCAGTATAGCCATCCCCACCCTCCTCTCATGTAAACCTACGAGCTACTAATAAATGTTCTCAACTTGATATCTATAAAAATAGATGGATCATATGTATCCAATTTGTTATCCATATATCGTAAATCGGACTCACTCATTAATATATGATGGGGGGGCCCTTTTAACTCAGCGGTAGAGTAACGCCATGGTAAGGCGTAAGTCATCGGTTCAAGTCCGATAAAGGGCTCATATTTCCTACGAAGAAAGAAGGCCCGGGTGTCCATTTCTCTATCTATTACATAGATAGAAATATGGACACCGAAATAAGAAAATGAAAGTGAATCCAGTCCGTTTTTTCTTTTCTTTTATGGGCGAACGACGGGAATTGAACCCGCGCGTGGTGGATTCACAATCCACTGCCTTGGTCCACTTGGCTACGTCCGCCCCGGAAAAACAAACCAATTGTCTCTATCTACAGTCATTTCTTCTTGGAAGAAATGACGAGGCTAACGTTTGTATGTGGGTCGGCGACCTCTTACAGGGGATCAAAGCAAGATCGATGACTAATTCCCAACCAACTATCGAACAAGTTTTTATTAAGTATTTAATATTTATTCCGGAGACATATCCCGATCCCATCCTTCCTCAGTTCTTTCGAACGTGAATAATCTTTCTTTTTTCGTATCGATCCTTTGTCCATTCACCCATGGACGATAACGATCGTTTCTTCCCTTCCAGTCAGATTATCATTTTGTTCTAAAAAAACGCAGTTTTGCAGATTGGTTCGGTAGATCCCACGTTATTCGAGTTGTAACGAAACGAACGGGCCATCAACATGAACATGGTTCGGTGTAAATTGAAAGAGATCTATCTTGGGATTTCTTTTATGTTTTATCTTGATACTCAGATCTTGTCCGCCCGAACAACTCTGGGCGGGGTATTTAATCGGAGGGTCGTTGTTTCAAATGATCGAGGCTGCGGCTGCGTCGACAAGTTCGACCCTATCCGCTTGTTACATATTCAGATTCAATGAAATCTAGACCCTTGGAACTCGTATCCTTCTCGTATTAGAAAAGATAGGGCTTTGCATCCAATCTGGAAAATTTTGCCATCTTACATGCACGGTTAGAAGACCAATCAAGTTCTTTTTTATATTATTATGCAGGTGATGGGACAAATATACAAATTTAGAGGCTCATCTATCAATGGAGATAGTGAACATTTTACAGTATTGAAAGAAGACGAATGAGAAAAGGGGAATCTCTGTCGTCAAAGATTTGGTTGGAACGAAGGAAGTATCAAAGAATTAGAACATGCGTTTCTTTATGTTTTTACTGGAACGGGTTGAGGAGTAGATCTTTTACATTCGTACTATCCAGATCTCATAGTAGCAAAAGGGATAAAAGGATCGAGTGACCGGGGAATGAGTAAGGTTCGAAGGATTCAGTTTCTTCAGAAATGAAAGCAGTACTATGCATTCAACATATGACAAATATGAAATCGGTTCCGTTCGATTAATCAAATAAAAATCAATCCGTTGTCTTTCAGTTCATTCGTTTTAATGGTTGATACAGGTCAATCGGAACAGGATTGGTAGACGCCAATCGATCCGTGGAACGTATCAAATCTTTCACGTTTAAGTTCGTTATGAGCCTGGGCTCATTACGATATAATATCATTTCGGACAGATCTATTGTCTAGCCGACTATTTGTAACGGGGCAGAACAGGGCTTCTTTTGGGTCGCAGTCCACAAAATTGATGAGCAAGGGGTAATAGTTTCATTCCAACAGATTTATTTATTCTATTGTTTCAGAACGCATTCCATGAAATATGTGTATTCTATAGAATAGTGGGGTAGATTTATGCAAACGTTGGTCCAGATATAGATCCAATATGCGTAGCCGATAGATTGCATTTTTTTGGTATGTTAACAGAACGGAACTAGAGGAAAGAGTGTTTGTCCCAATATGAAAATATTGGGTCTAAAAAACCATGTGATGATCTTAGGTGGAGAAAGAAAACAAACCAAAGGTTCGCCTTTAGCTAGGATGGATCAACTCCATAGAATTGACCTTTCCAGGTATTCGGAATATCCGTAGTACTTCCCACTTCTATGGTTCAAGAATAGGTTCGATTTACCACACATAACATATTGTGTAGAATCCTAGTGGATCAAGATCTTCGCCCCGATCTTTAGCAAAGGGATAGACCCGGGATTTTCGATTGAACGGAAGAGTACTTCGTTCGTTCAACCCCAACGGAATGCGTTGCATTTGGATGGAGCTAAAAGCCACATGTCCGATCGATACTTTGACTGGAATATGGATTGCTTTAAACATATTCTATTCCAGAGAACTCCCGAGTTTTTCGAAGAACTAGCGATAAAAATGAACAAAAGCGGTTCCGAACTAGACGATGTTATAATGGGAATTATAACAAACATTGTACAAATCCAAGTAATATAGATAGTATTGAATACCTCAATCCTCTATCTCTATTTTGAGATAGAATCTATCTATAAGTGCCTCGAAAAAAAAAAAAGAAACAAAAGAAAAACGCCTTGTTTCTTGTATGTTTCAATTAGTTCCAGTCCTACGATCCGAACTCTTTGGATCGGACAGATACTTCTATAGATCCCCTTCTTAGAGATTCCCTTGAGAATAAAAGGGAAAGGAGGAAGCTATTCATCATACTAGCTAGGAATCCCCTACACCTTATTCATAAGGTTCCAAGAATCAATCCTAATTACTTACTATTAAAACGAAGGCCAAGATCCAATAGACTGGGATCACTCATTAGAACCTTGGGTCTATCGGAAGTGAATTAGTAACCCCCAATAATGTAATGGATGATGATTGGATATCATCATGTCAGTCGTTACTTAACTTCTTTTCTTTCCCCCCCCCCTTTTTTTTTTCATTAAGAAAAAAAGGGTTTATAGGCCCGATCATCTGGTATCGGATCAAGATCGATCGATGAGAAATACTAATCTGCCTGCCCTGTTCCAACGTTCCCATCCATCGATTTTGATAAGGACAAGATATTGATATGATCCGAAAGACTTTGAAAGTCCAAGTCATAGGGACTATGAGGGGATATATATATAAGAGTAGTGTAACTTAGTGGAATGTATAGGGCTATACGGGCTCGAACCGTAGACCTTCTCGGTAGAACAGATCAAAGTTCTTATTATCAAAATAATTTGAACTGTTCCAAGAACCCAACATGCATTTTATCGCATTGGGCTCTTTCATTAACTGATGGAAAGATCGGTTAGTCTGCCATTCTCCTCTTTCCAGGAAAGATACTAATATGGCTCCGTGTGCTCCAAATTCTTACCCTTCGGAAGCAATCCCAAAGTGATTCAAAAGGTTTCCTTGACGTAGGTCTGCCTTGCTCGGGCATAGATTGACTCAAATAGAGTCTCCTCTAGCGCTCCAAAAAGAAAATATGACACTTCATACACCTAAAAGTGTCATAGAGCGAAAAGAATCTATTTTGAGGTCCCCGTATTATACTCATTATGCCTGGCATTGAACGGAGCTGGGATTGACCATATCAATTAGATTCGTAATTCGAATCGGATCGAACTTCATCTTTGTCATGCTATTGTTCCCCAGAGAAACACATTGATAGAGTAAGACTTTTTCACATAGAATCTATTTCGTGGATCGGACGAATCGATAAACTCTCCCGAAAACCATTGGCGCACGTGTAAACGAGGTGCTCTACCTTGCTGAGCTATAGCCCTTCCCAGTCTTGGTGATACACTACTATACTATACTAACCAGATGGATCACTTTCTGTCAAGGTAGATATTTCATGATCCGATACTATGATCCAATACGTTCCAATAAGTTCGATCTGTGCCAGGGACACATTGTCTATACATTGAATTCCATATAGAATCGTTTATAAGTCCAACTCTACCTATGAGAATAAATGACCCACTTAACTCAGTGGTTAGAGTATCGCTTTCATACGGCGAGAGTCGTTGGTTCAAATCCAATAGTAGGTAAACTTATTAGATACCATTGAAGAGTCGATGGCATCTAATAAGTTTGACTCCACTTGTTTGGATCGAGGCGGAACATTGAATCCATTTTCAGATATTTATAGGAAATGTTTAATTAGAGACGGGGGGGCTAGCACTGATAGCTTCTAATCGTGTTCTAGCTCTTTTCAGAGCTACATCAGCCTCAATTGCTTGTCTTTTGCCTTCGGCTCGAGCTAAGTCAGCTTTAGCTACTTTAAAGGTTTCCTGGGCTTCTTTGAGATCGATGTCAACATCTCTCTCTGCATTATTTACCAATACGGTGATTCTATCATTGTCTATCTTGGCGAAACCGCCCATCAAAGCCATAGTGGACCACTGCCCATTAAGACGTATTTTCATAACTCCTATATCTACAGCTGCCACAAGTGAAGCATGATTGGGTAATACGCCAATTTGACCACTATTAGTAGATAAGATTATTTCTTGAACTTCTGAATCCCAAATGACTCGATTAGGAGACAGTACACGAAGATTTAAGGTCATTTTCAGAATTAACTTTCCGTTTTGGAGTTCATAGCCTTCGCGGTAGCTTCATCAATGTTACCCACTAAATAAAAAGACTGTTCGGTAATACCATCTAATTCTCCGGAAAGGATCATTTGAAACCCTCTAATGGTTTCCATGAGACCAACATATTTGCCCGGGAAACCTGTGAATACCTCTGCTACGAAAAAGGGTTGTGATAAGAAACGTTCAATTTTTCTTGCTCTTGCTACGATTAAACGATCTTCCTCCGATAATTCATCCAGTCCAGGAATAGCTATAATGTCTTGAAGTTCCTTATAACGTTGTAAAGTTTGCTTAACCCCTTGTGCAGTTTCGTAATGTTCTTCGCCTACGATCCAAGGTTGGAGCATAGTCGATGTTGAATCTAAAGGATCTACTGCTGGATAGATACCCTTGGCAGCTAATCCTCTCGATGGTACGGTAGTAGCATCTAAATGTGCAAATGTCGTAGCAGGAGCAGGGTCAGTCAAGTCGTCAGCAGGTACATAAACTGCTTGAATCGAGGTTATCGATCCCCTTTTTGTGGAAGTAATTCTCTCTTGCAAAGAACCCATTTCCGTGGCAAGAGTTGGCTGATAACCCACGGCGGAAGGCATTCTACCTAATAGGGCGGATACCTCTGATCCCGCTTGGACAAAGCGGAAGATGTTATCAATAAATGATAGTACGTCTTGCTCATTGACATCTCGGAAATATTCGGCCATGGTTAGAGCAGTTAAACCGACTCTCATACGAGCTCCTGGTGGTTCATTCATCTGACCATAGACCAGAGCTACTTTTGATTCTGAGATGTTTTGTTCATCAATTACTCCCGATTCTTTCATTTCCATGTAAAGATCATTCCCTTCACGAGTACGTTCTCCTACTCCTCCAAATACAGATACCCCTCCATGAGCCTTAGCAATGTTGTTAATCAACTCCATAATGAGTACTGTTTTACCCACTCCAGCTCCTCCAAATAAACCGATTTTTCCCCCACGGCGGTAAGGAGCCAAAAGATCTACTACTTTAATGCCTGTTTCGAAGATAGATAATTTTGTATCCAACTCTGTAAAGGCGGGAGCAGATCTATGAATAGGAGATGTTATGCGAGCATCTACAGGACCCAAATTATCAACAGGTTCGCCAAGAACATTGAAAATTCGTCCGAGAGTAGCTCCACCAACTGGAACACTCAGAGGAGCTCCCGTGTCAATCACTCTCATTCCTCTCGTCAAACCATCTGTAGCACTCATAGCTACAGCTCTAACCTTATGATTTCCTAATAATTGCTGTACCTCACAAGTAACCTGAATTTCCTGACCGGCTGTACCTTGACCCTTAACTATTAATGAATTGTAAATATTAGGCATATTACCTGGAGGAAAAGAGACATCCAGTACTGGGCCAATGATTTGAGCTATACGTCCCACATTTTTTTCTACAAGTGCGGAAACCCCAAGAACAAGAGGATTGGTTCTCATACAAAAAAGGAAAGAAATTCCATGAAGATTTTATATATATATATATAAATATGATTTTGCCAATATCATCAATAACAAAAATGTTCCGTATCGGGTCGATCAGATCAGTAAATAATGAATGGGAGTTACCACCTTAGTAATATCCTACTTTATGGAAAAGTTCGAATCCATTCATATTTGGAATATGAAGTAAGTAGATGGATAAGGATAATGAGGAAGTCTTCGATTTTTTTATTTATAACTAGAACCAAATTCTCCATAACTAAAACCGAAAATACTTAAAAATTATGTCCAGATCATCTGTGAAATGTGAAACTTGAACCCTATTCATGACCTTTATCTCATTGGTCGGTCGTTATCTCTTCTCTTCGTACGCACATCTGTTCCCTATTCTATATTTATTTTCATATAGACAATTCGCACCATTATGGTCAAAGGTCGATTCGGTTCCTTAAATTCATTCATGAACTAGTTTAACCGCTGAAAGGTGCTCGGGTCAATCCATGGAGGAAGAACTTAAAGAGCAAAGATTGGGTTGCATCATACATAAAGAACATTATACAATGAGAGTGTACCTAGCAGATCTTATTGTCCAATAACGGACGATTTTTTTGTAGGATAGTTCTGTCAAAATCGATTGTTTATGTTCGATCCATGTCGAGCAGACCTCGTCCTTGCGAGAGATAATTATTAATAAAGGAGGGACTATGTCACCAAAAACAGAGACTAAAGCTAGTGTCGGATTTAAAGCTGGTGTTAAAGATTACAGATTAACTTATTATACTCCTGAATATCAGACCAAAGATACGGATATTTTGGCAGCATTCCGAGTAACTCCTCAACCAGGGGTGCCGCCCGAGGAAGCGGGAGCAGCAGTAGCTGCTGAATCTTCCACCGGTACATGGACCACTGTTTGGACCGATGGACTTACTAGTCTTGATCGTTACAAGGGGCGATGCTATGACATCGAGCCCGTTGCTGGAGAGGAAAGTCAATTTATTGCCTTTGTAGCTTACCCCTTAGACCTTTTCGAAGAAGGTTCTGTTACTAACTTGTTCACTTCCATTGTAGGTAATGTATTTGGATTCAAGGCCCTACGGGCTCTACGTTTGGAAGATTTGCGGATTCCCCCTGCTTATTCCAAAACATTTCAAGGTCCACCTCATGGTATCCAAGTTGAAAGAGATAAATTGAACAAATATGGCCGTCCTTTATTGGGATGTACTATCAAACCAAAATTGGGTCTATCGGCCAAGAACTATGGTAGAGCAGTTTACGAATGTCTCCGTGGTGGACTCGATTTTACCAAGGATGATGAGAACGTAAATTCCCAACCATTCATGCGCTGGAGAGATCGTTTTGTCTTTTGTGCGGAAGCAATTTATAAAGCTCAGGCTGAGACGGGTGAAATTAAGGGACATTACTTGAATGCTACTGCAGGTACATGTGAAGAAATGATGAAAAGGGCAGTATTTGCAAGAGAATTGGGAGTTCCTATCGTTATGCATGACTATCTGACGGGAGGTTTTACCGCAAATACTTCTTTGGCTCATTATTGCCGAGACAACGGCCTACTTCTTCACATTCACCGCGCGATGCATGCAGTGATTGACAGACAAAAAAATCATGGTATGCACTTCCGTGTACTGGCTAAAGCATTGCGTATGTCCGGTGGAGATCATATTCACGGCGGTACTGTAGTAGGTAAACTTGAAGGGGAACGAGAAATCACTTTAGGGTTTGTTGATCTACTGCGTGATGATTTTATCGAAAAAGATCGAAGTCGTGGTATTTACTTCACTCAAGATTGGGTATCTATGCCAGGTGTCCTGCCCGTAGCTTCAGGAGGTATTCACGTTTGGCATATGCCTGCTCTGACCGAGATCTTTGGGGATGATTCCGTACTACAGTTTGGTGGGGGAACTTTGGGACACCCTTGGGGAAATGCACCTGGTGCAGTAGCTAATCGAGTTGCTCTAGAAGCTTGTGTACAAGCTCGTAATGAAGGACGTGATCTTGCTCGTGAAGGTAATGAAGTGATCCGTGAAGCTAGTAAATGGAGTCCTGAACTAGCTGCTGCTTGTGAAATATGGAAGGAGATCAAATTTGAATTTGAGGCAGTAGATACAATTTGAGGCAATAGATACCTTGTGATCCAGTGACTTTCGTTCTACCAATCGGACTCGGCCCAATCTTTTACCGCTACCACAAAGATTAGGCCAAATCGTGAACGGAGATCTGGGATTTCAGATATCAATATCTGGGATTTCTATATATCAATATCTATATATCAATATCTAGATATATTGATATATAGATATTGATATATATAGATATATTTCCGAGGTAAAATATCTAAAACAGAGTGAGTCGATGAAAATTTTTTGGGGTCAAGGATTCGATAACGAATCCTATTCATCCTTTACATTGATCTTATAGATCATTCGATAGGGTTGGTAGCTCAGTGGATCAGAGCTCATGGTTCCGGACCATGAAGTCAAGGGTTCAAATCCCTTCTAGCCCAAAAGATTTTGTATTTGGGATGAAAATTCCTTTTCATCGCGGCATAGGAGATAATCTTTCTTTATAAAAGAATAAAGGGTTCTATCATAATCCCGGATTGATACTTCGGATTCCTAATCAATAATGAATGGAGATGATTTATCCATGATTCATTTCACTATTCATTGATAAATTGAATCATTTTATTTATACGACTTCTCTTCATACAAAATAAGATAGGAAAAGTAACAATCTTCACCTTTATATGGAAAACTCTATGTCTATAAGGGAGTGGTTCGAAGACAGGCGTAAAATAACTGGATTACTAAAAAATTCGGTCGAAAGGGATAGTAAGGACGTCAATGAGATGGAGAGGAACAAGAATCTAAGTATTGATTACGTTAAAATTAATAGATTATGGGTTCAATGCGATAATTGCGAGAGCTTGCTCTATATCAGATTCTTGAGAGAGAATAAAAGTGTTTGTGAAGAATGTGGATATTATCTGCAAATGAATAGTTCAGATAGAATAGAACTTCTAATTGATCGCGGCACTCGGCATCCTATGGATGAAGACATGTACACTCTAGATGTTCTTCAATTTCATTCTGAGAATGAACCTGCTCATTCTGATCCTCTTCATTCTGAGGATGAATCTTATAAGGATCATATCACTTTCTGTCAAATAGAGACAGGTTTAACTGATGCTATTCAAACAGGCATAGGTCAATTAAATGGTCTTCCTATCGCACTCGGAGTTATGGATTTTAAGTTCATGGGAGGTAGTATGGGCTCTGTAGTAGGCGAGAAAATAACCCGTCTGATCGAGCGCGCTACCGAGGAATCTCTTCCAGTCATTATGGTGTGTGCTTCCGGAGGAGCACGCATGCAAGAAGGAAGTTTTAGTTCAATGCAAATGGCTAAAATAGCTTCTGCGTTATATATTCATCAGAAGGATAAAAGGTTGTTATATGTATCGATTCTGACGTCTCCGACAACCGGTGGAGTTACTGCTAGTTTTGGCATGTTGGGAGATATCATTATTGCCGAACCTAAAGCGTACATTGCATTTGCAGGTAAAAGAGTAATCGAACAGACATTAGGTCAGAAAGTGATTGAAGATTTTCAGGTGACTGAGCATTTATTTGGCCATGGTTTATTTGATCTGATCGTTCCACGTAATCTCTTAAAAGGTGTTCTAAGTGAACTATTTCAGCTTTACAGTCTTCCTCGTAAAGAAAAAAAAAATGAACGTTTAGTTCCTTATAAGGAAAAATGATCAAATCGAGTTCCTTGTAACGGAAGTGACAGTGATACAGTTTCTTATTGCGGCAAAATAAGGATTTCTCTAAGAGAATCGCTTTTTACCCCCTTCTTACCAACAATTTATGATCCTCGATCCTATACTAACAATAAATATAGCCAATTTTCCGCTTTTCGAAATCAGATAAATTTTTGTCAGGATTCATGTTCTTCCACTATTTAACTTATATAATATTAATAAGTGTTGTAAAGGATCTATATATACAATATATATATAGATATATATGTATTGTATATATATATACAGATCCTCATTGTTGAACTCGTCGGGATCTTATTCAAAAACAATTTTGAATCCAACTTAAAATGCTTTTTCAGTATTTTTGGAAGAGACGGGGAAAGGAACAACGAACATTTGCGTACATGTATTCTATGAAGAAGGACAAATGGGACCGCTCATTTGGTCCCATCACTTATTTTATCTTATAATCATATGGATAAACATTTCATTGAGTAAGTAAGGTACTCGTTCTATGATAATTCCTAACCTACCTTCTTTTTTCGTGCCTTTAGTCGGCTTATTACTTCCGGCAATTACAATGGTTCTTTTCCATCTGTATATTCAGAATGACGATATTTTTTGAATCTGATCAAATTAGATTTAATAAATAGGTTTGGATCTGTTCAATTGCAGAACAGATAGAAATCTCTATATCTATTTCAGATGATATAAGATAGAACTCTTATAGATACAAGATAGGTCTAAATAGAAATAAATAAATATATATATTTATTTAGACTCATTCATACTTGAATATGGATAGATCTTACCATTATATTCTAGATATAGCGAATTTATATATCTATTCATATTCATATCCATATACATATCGGATATACACATGTGTCAATAAATAGGTATTGGTCAATATTTTCATATGGTTGGTTATATTTTTTGCATATGGTATACATATCTATTCCTAGAGATATTTTAACTCCACTGATTCAGTGTTGTTTAACGAATTGATAATTTTGGGAAGGACCTATTTGAAATTGATGGTAAGAATGGACAAGAAGACAAACTTGACTGACTTGACTGAAATGTTAGCTATGTATATAGATAGCTAGTTCATAAGAGTTTGGGAACCAAAGGATGAAAAAGTGGGCTATTCCCTCAACTTCAATAGGATGGAATTGAATACGATTTTTTATGAATAATCGATCCAAATGGCTCTGGATAGAACCTATAACAGGGTCTCGAAAAAGAAGTAATTTCTTTTGGGCTTGTATCCTCTTTCTGGGTTCACTAGGATTTTTCCTAGTCGGGATTTCGAGTTATTTTGGTGAGAACCTGATACCCCTATTGTCATCTCAGGAAATACTCTTTGTTCCACAAGGAATTGTAATGTGTTTTTATGGTATTGCAGGTCTGTTCATTAGCTCTTATCTGTGGTGCACAATTTTGTTCGATGTGGGTAGTGGCTATAATAAGTTTGATAAAAGAAAAGGAATTGTATGTCTTTTTCGTTGGGGATTTCCCGGAAAAAATCGTCGTATTTTCCTACGATTTCTTATGAAGGATATTCAGATGATTAAAATGGAAATTCAAGAAGGTATTTCCCCTCGTCGTGTTCTTTATATGGAAATAAAGGGCCGACAAGACATTCCTTTAGCTCGTACTGGTGATAATTTGAACCTAAGGGAGATCGAACAGAAAGCTGCTGAATCAGCCCGTTTCTTGCGTGTATCCATTGAAGGGTTTTGAAATGAACCAAGGGGTTCTTTATACTCAACATAAATTCAAATTGATCGACATTTTTATATGGATCGAATCAAGGAACATTAATCAATATCCAATCAGGAAATTTTTAGATTTCCATACATATCAATTTCAATAAATATTGAAATATAATTGTATGGAAATGGAACGATATAGGATCTTTATGAACAATATACTATTTTTAGAAAATAGTATAGGAAGAGGTAATATAGAAAGAGCTATAAGTTACAATAGAACTGGTTGGTATTTGTCCGGGAAAAATATCATTTAGTTAATTCCTACTAAATGATATTTATGTTTATGGAATGAATCAGACCAAGATTATTTTGGTAGTTCCCGAACACGCCATATCATTTCCTATCCTAGAGAGGGCGAGTGAGCCAGTAGATGGATATGATGGATCAGAAAGAACAATGACTAGATATAGTGGTCCGGTTTCCCTAAAACTAGAACTTTTTTTCCTCTCATCCCCGTTCTTCATCACGATCCAATTTATTCTTATATGATTTCGTCGTTCTCTCATTTTGTTTGTCATCTTTGGAGATAACTGGGGAAAGATTCGTAAAGGATCGATCGAGTGATCAGGATTCAAAGGATCTTTACAATGAATAAAACGACTTATGTTACTTCAAGTTATTCTTCTAAAAAAGAATAAGATAGAAAAAATGAATAGATAATTGATCCAGATAGAAACGATCTGGATCGGATATCGGGGAATGATCTTCTTATGCTCCGTCTCACTCATTTGGAGCGAACCTTTTTCTTTTTTCTCTGAGGATCTTTTTTCTCGGGGTCAAACAATTACACAATAGATAAATTTATGGATCCCATACCTCATTCTATCACTCGTACTTTGTCTAGATTTCGGACAGAACTGACGAGTGAATCAGGTTCGTTAGCGATTCACGAATTGGAAGTGGCCGAATATAAAGCATCAGCTTCCCTACGATATCTTGCATGTTTAGTGGTACTGCCTTGGGTCATTCCTATTTCATTACGGAAAGGTTTGGAACCTTGGGTTACAAATTGGTGGAATACGGGTCAATCTCAGAAAATTTTTGATTATCTCCAGGAAGAAAATGTTCTGGGAAGATTTGAGAAAATAGAAGAACTATTCCTGTTAGAAAGAATGGTGGAAGATTCTTCGGGAACAGATTCAAAAGATCTTCGTATAGAGATTCACAAAGAAACGATCCAATTGGTCGAAATGTACAATGAAGATTGTATTAAGATAATCTCACATTTATTAACAAATCTAATAGGTTTTGCTTTTATAAGTGCTTATCTCATTCTGGGTAAGAATAAACTTGGCATTCTCAATTCTTGGATCCAAGAATTCTTCTATAGTCTGAGCGATACAATGAAAGCTTTTCTCATTCTTTTAGCAACCGATCTATGTATTGGGTTTCATTCACCCCATGGTTGGGAACTGATGATCGATTCGATCTCCGAAAATTTTGGCTTTGCCCATAACGAACGAATCATATCTGGTCTTGTTTCAACTTTTCCAGTCATCTTAGATACGATTCTCAAATATTGGATCTTCCGTCGTTTCAATCGTATATCTCCTTCACTTGTAGTAATTTATCATTCGATGAATGAATAAAGAATAGGTTGTTTTCTCCGACCGAAAGAATTGAAACAGAATAATAAAGTGTTTTCTTTGTTCAGGAATTAGCTATTCCTCCCCCTCATTCTTCTCCTGGTGCGAGACTTCCGATTTCTTACTTTTAGGTTTGGTTCAATCAATATAGTAGCAGAATTTTTGACAGGTAACTATGATAGCTACCTACTCTCACCCGAAAAATGATTTGGAACCAATAATTGAACCATGCAAAATAGAAATACTTATGACTTAAAAAAAAAGATGACTCGGTTAATTTCCGTCCTGGTCATGATACATATCATAACTCGGACATCCATTTCGAATGCATATCCCATTTTTGCACAGCAGGGTTATGAAAATCCCCGAGAAGCAACTGGACGTATTGTATGTGCCAATTGTCACTTGGCCAAAAAACCTGTGGATATTGAGGTTCCACAGTCCGTGCTTCCCAATACCGTATTTGAAGCAGTTGTTAAGATCCCCTATGATACGCAAATGAAACAAGTTCTTGCTAATGGTAAGAAAGGGGCTTTAAATGTAGGAGCTGTTCTAATTTTACCCGAGGGCTTTGAATTAGCCCCTCCGGATCGTATTTCTCCTGAGATTAGACAAAAGATGGGTAATCTTTATTTTCAGAACTATCGTCCCAATCAAAAAAACATTATTGTAATAGGTCCTGTTCCTGGGCAAAAATATAGTGAACTTGTGTTCCCCATCCTTTCCCCAGATCCTGCTACTGATAAAGAAGCTCACTTCCTGAAATATCCTATATATTTGGGTGGTAATAGAGGGAGAGGACAAATTTATCCCGACGGGAGTAAGAGCAACAATACGGTCTATAGCGCTTCAGCAACAGGAAGAGTGAGCAAAATTTTACGTAAAGAAAAGGGTGGATATGAGATAACTATCGATAATACATCAGACGGTGGGCAAGTGGTTGACATTGTACCTCCGGGACCGGAACTTCTTATTTCAGAGGGCGAATTGATCAAGGTCGATCAGCCATTAACGAATAACCCTAATGTGGGTGGATTTGGTCAAGGAGATGCAGAGATAGTACTTCAAGATCCATTACGTGTTAAAGGTCTTTTATTATTCTTAGCATCTGTCATTCTGGCACAGATATTTTTGGTCCTTAAGAAGAAACAATTTGAGAAAGTTCAATTGGCCGAGATGAATCTTCAGGTCCATAGATTTCCGAACATGAAGTTGACTGATTGAATCAAAAATGAATACCCCTTCGGAGATGGAGAACCTTTTCTCCTCCTTCTCCCTTATATATTCTTGGGAAAATGTTCATGTAGACATATCTACATTTCAAATAGGGAGTGACTCAATAAGCACTGGAACAGATCAACTTGTCGAACGATCCCCATATGCTTTCTAGATCGTGTACTATATACATGCCATTCCCTCCTTTCCTTGCCCATTTTAAAAAGAAAAAATCCGGAAAATAGAGATAGATCGCAGGAAGGAGAGATTAGGAGAATAACTAAGCAATCTTGGAGAAGATTCCTATCTTCTCTAATCCCATTCTTTATCCTATCCCATTATTATTCGTCGAATAAATTCTCCGGTTTCTCGTCGAGATAAGAGGAACTCATTGGGTTTCCGATCCTGTCCTGTTCATCAATTCCTTCGTAAATTGACGATTATTTTGTACGTTATATTGAGGAACCTTCAAATTCCTAAAGAAGGAAGAGCAGAAAAGTAAGGGGTAATATCACTCATTGAGCAAAACAACCCACCTTTTGATAGGGTTCGTTCCTAATGAGAGAAAATGAATTAAAGGTGTTTTTCCTCCTCTTTTCTTTTGTAAGCCAAAATAAGAGAAGAAAATATTCTATTCGCACATTAAGATTCTAATAGTTCGGGTTTTTAGAAAAACTTCGAATAATCTCCCACCAGAGAAATGAACAAATATTTAGTAATAAATATTCTCCGTTTCTCCGTTGTTCCTTCGACAGAGATTGAAATTGGATCGATCCCATTTTTTTTTTTTTTTTGATCATATAGTGGAAGAATAAATTGGCTCATAACTTGACTGAAAGGCATTGAATGAAGTAACAGAGTCATTGTATTTGTGCGAATCTTCTCTTCTAATTAATATTAATATAGAAGAGAATCTAAAAAAGAGATTTCGATAAGACCTTACCCTTAAAAGAAGGGTAAGGCCTTATTTATTTGTCACTTTCGCATGTATAGTATTCCCATAGTAAGTGCATTTCCCCTACTATAGGGATGACCCTGATCCGGAATATGAACCATAGAAAAAGATACCCAGTAGACCAATCACGATAATACCAGTTACAGTACCTATCAACCAAAGAGGGATCCTTCCAGTGGTATCGGCCATTTCTCTTACTCCCTTTCACATTTTCTTAAGTGGTCATGCTCGAGACATAAACAGTCATAGCATAGATAATTATTAGTATTGGATCTCTTCGAATGGAGTGATAATATTCTCATTGTTCCTAATTGAACAAATAATTAGAGAATAGAACAGCAAGTACAAAAATTAGTAGCAACCCCCAGTAGAGACTGGTACGATTCAATTCAACATTTTGGTTGTTCGGATTCAATTGTGTCATATCTACATACTTCCTCTTCCTTTAATATAGAGTTTATCGCTGGATGAACTGCATTGCCGATATTGATCCCGAGAAAAAAACTGTAGGGACAGCTAGCCCGTGAATGGCCAACCATCTAACTGTAAAAATCGGATAAGTTCTATCTATAGTCATTAGTGCCTCCTAAAAAGATCTAGTAAATTCATCGAGTTGCTCTAACGAATCGAAACGGCCAGTTACTAATGGAACCTCTTGTCGACTTTCTGTGAAATACTCATTCGGCCGGGGGCTCCCGAACACATCATAAGCCAAACCCGTGCTGACAAATAACCAACCTGCAATAAATAGAGAAGGTATGGTAATGCTATGGATAACCCAGTATCTAATACTAGTAATAATGTCAGCAAAGGAGCGTTCTCCCGTATTCCCAGACATGCTCAGCTCCATATATTATTTTAAAGTCAGTCAAGGGGGAATTGATCCCATGAAAGATAGAGATCAGGAAATGGAAAACTACTGATATCTTCTCCAATCCTTGTTCGATTGTCAATGTTATACCAAGGGTATCTTTGAAGTCTACTGGACCAGTATAGCTAGCTTTCTTCTGACACAGCAATACAATTTTGATGAGTATCGAGAAGGAACGGAATAGAATGATTCTGTTCCTGCCAGCAGTTATTCCATCTCTGTTTGATGGACTTAATCCCAACAGAAATAAGAGAATATTGCATATTCCGAGGTCCGGGTGTAAGGAACTCCCTCAATCGATATTGTAACAATTGCATAACCCTGGAAATTTTCGATTGGAATTAGCTTCTACATACAGGTGGCTGTAGAACCGAAAAAAGGATGAGTGCCGCTTGCAAAGGGTATAAATCACTATCAATCCAACCAATCCAGAATATGATACTTTGACCCCTTCCTTTTTTCATTCCGACATGACATTATGTCCGTGTAGATGATTCCAGTAATTAAGATTGCACGGGGATCATTGGTGCTACGCAGATGTATGTTGCTCTTCCAATAGTATCCGGCGCAGGTGGAGTTATGCCACGGACTTATTATATAGTACCTTGTATTAACGAGTAGATGTTACTAATTAGATAAACCCAAGTGGATAGTGCAATAGAACCTAGTCAATTTTAGGTATGTTAAATTACGAGTTATTCCTTGCAATAGGTGGAATTCTTGCGGGCTCTACTGGCTCTAAGAATGAATATTGAAAAAATCCATCTAGAGGGTCCAATGATCTGGATCAATAAGATCTAGAAATGAAAGGACAAACTGGATATTAATATTCTTATACCTAAACGTGAAATTCACAAAACTTTGCTATGTCTGTAGAAGAGGTTTCTTCCAATCCAACCGATAGCTACTGGTATCGAAGATAATGCCAGATGATCCAATCGTACTTATTTATAATTCATTCACCCTGTAAGAAGATTACGTTTGACAATTTGTAAAGGAGTTCGCGGGTGCTATTAATTAGTTGCTCGATGAATGTGAGGATTTCTAGGATAATGAAGAGATATCTACCATAGATTTCCTCTCATCCATGTTCGTTCATACATATCCTATAGTAGATATAGGATCCTTAATTGGTACGAATTGGGACAATTGATCTTTTGTATTCTGATCTCAAGGTTACGAAAAGAAAAATTTAGGTAATTGTCTCATGAAGATATGTATAAACCATATTTCATTCAGTCCTTCCACGCCTACTATAACTATAATTAGTTATTTCGGTTTCTTATTGGCTTCTATCATTTTCACCCTAGTCCTATTCATTAGCTCGAGCAAGATACAACTTATTCGAAATGAAGGAAGGGGAAACCCTCTCAGTTCACTATATCAATTTCAATAATTTCGTTGATTCTCTCTATATCAATTTCTGATCATTGAGATTCATAGCAAATTCAGGGTACTATCCAGGATAGCTATTATCCCTACTTATTCCGTTGAATCGAAATGATTGAGGCTTTGCCATCCGGAATTGTGTTAGGTCTAATTCCTATAACTTTGGCCGGATTATCCGTAACTGCATATTCACAATACCGACGTGGTGATCAATTGGATATTTGATCCGGGAATATCCTTCAATTTCATTGACCTCCTACTTTTCCTGGGAGGTCAGATTCCATTGCTCGTTCCAATTGGAATGAATTCTCGATAATTTAGAAGGTTGAGTTTGATAGGAACAGAATCACGCTCTGTAGGATTTGAACCTACGGCATCAGGTTTTGGAGACCTACGTTCTACCGAACTGAACTAAGAGCGCTTTATTTCACATCCGGAGAGAAAGGAAAGGAACAAAATCTTTTCGTTTATACTCTTAGAGTCAAACACTTTCGCATCTGATACGATTCAATTATTTGATCGATCCATTCGAATCCATATAAAATGATCTTTTGTTCCTTTCTCTTTCCATAGAAAAGAAGGGAAAGGTAGGGATGACAGGATTTGAACCTGCGACATTTTGTACCCAAAACAAATACGCTACCAAGCTGCGCTACATCCCTTCTAATCATTAGACAATGTTATTTTATAGAATTCGAAATCTGTTTCCCACATTTTTCCACCTTCATTTCTCTTCGGTCTCGTGAATGAAAAGACTTTATACATGCATGTAGGGTCTATTATCTAGAAGATTAATTAGCAAAATTTGGTGATGAAACATCTTTTTTCTGTTCTATAAATAGGACCACAGCCCGGATCACATTATACATATATTCATCAGTTCCGAGTTTTTCCTAGGATTCGTAACTATTGATACGGTTGAATCACTTACACATTATGATCGATAAGGAGAATTTACAATGCAAGATCTAAAGACCTATCTTTCCACAGCGCCTGTGTTAGCTATTTCATCGTTCATTTTTTTAGCCGGTCTATTGATAGAAATCAATCGTTTTTTTCCAGATGCTCTTACTTTTGCTTTTTTTTAATTGTTGTCCTCCCCTTAAAGTCAAGGGAAAAAGATTGTGCTAGATTGACTTCTCCTACCTCTTGGATAAATTAGTTGATTCAGCCCAAAATAGATCTAAGTTTGGAGATGGAATGGGGGGGGTAGAATCAAAGTAGAAATATAGATCCAAAGGTTCTTTCCACATTCAATTTTGTAAGTAAAACTAAAAACTCCTGATCAATCATTTTTTTACTTTCAAATGTTTTATCGTGGGATCTCCGTCTATCAACTTCTATCCCTTTTTCCCTCTTTTTCAGATCGAAAAGCAAAGTAGACCCAATATCCAGAGTAAGTTTATGGCCAAGAGCGGAGATGTAAGAGTAACAATTACTTTGGAGTGCACTAGTTGTACCCAAGATAGTGTTTATAAAAGATTCCCGGGGATTTCTAGATATACGACTCGGAAAAATCGACGCAATACACCTATTCGATTGGAATCAAATAAATTTTGTCCCTATTGTTACAAGCATACCATTCACGGAGAGATAAAAAAAAGAGATTAAACGTACTACTCCTACCCAGGGATAGAAATAGATCACAGATATAAAAAGAAATGGTATTTCAACAAGATCTTGAATGGAACGATATTTTCGAAAGATTTGGAATAAATAGTATTCAAAAGGTTCATGAAACAAACTATGGATAAACCCAAGCGATATTTTCGTAGACATTTGACACCAATTCGTAGACATTTGACACCAATTCGTAGACATTTGTCACCAATTAGGTCGGGAGATCGGATTGATTATAAAAATATGAGCCTAATTAGTCGATTTATTAGCGAGCAAGGAAAAATATTATCTGGCCGAGTGAATAGATTAACCTCAAAACAACAACGTCTCATTACTAACGCTATTAAACGAGCTCGTATTCCATCTTTGTTACCCTTTCTTTATAATGAAAACTAAATTCATCCATGGAATGGAAATGAACCTACTCCTTAATCAAATCGGAGCTGGGATATCTGTTCGATAAAGATGCAGATCTTTAGTCTATTGTCGAAAAAGTTGACAGAATTTCATTCTTGGAAAAAAATTTGATTGAAGTCTTTTCGTTTCATTCATTTCCAATATTGAAAAATTTTTCAATGTTTCGACCTTCCCGGAGGGAATTCTCCGGGAGAATCTTTCTATCCATTCCATCTTTACCTATTTCTTTCATCTATACCTAACCTATTTCATCACACGATAAGTTCTTCAAGATGGTGGAAAAGCAATTACTATCTAATACAGCTATTTGTGCAAGTGTTTTACGATTTGGAAGCAACTGCCTCTTGTACAAATATTGGATGAATCTGTTATAAGAGACTCCATTGGCACGGGCTGCTGCATTAATTCGAGTAATCCACAAACGACGAAGATCTCTCTTGCGTTTACCTCTATCTCGGTGGGCGGAAACTAAGGCTCTAGCTTTCCGTTGGTTAGCAGTTCGAAAAAGTTTCGAATGGGCCCCTCGAGAGCCTGATACAAATGCAAGAATCTTTTTCCGACGTTTTCGAGCTATATATCCACGTTTCACTCTGGTCATTGACGTTTACTCTCATGAATCGCTAATCTTTTTATTGGTTAGTCATTTGTTTGGTCCATTGAGAATAACACTGATTCTTCTTATTTAGAAAATAAAAGTTCCAATGGCTTTTGCTACTGCAACCTTCCCAACCATAATTCCCTTTGGATAGGCATCTTCCGGGTAAGCAAGGGCTCGGACCTTGTACTGAGAATGAGAAAAAATCATGGGTTTCATCGTTTCTATGGTTCTTTCTCCAACGGTAAGGTCCTCTCCATACGCCGGAGCCTCTTATTCATTTCCGAAATATGAGATGAGTATGTTATCGGTAACTTGTACGGTTTACCATCTCCAGCTCTACTCTTGAATCATCAAGTAATAAATACTCTCATTACAAGATCTATTCATACAGTAACGACATGTAATTCTGGGGTTGGCCAGGTAGCTGACCCTGTTGTTCCGTTCTCGCGGCAATATGAGCATAAACTTTATGCTTCTTCAATTTGCATGATTTCCCCGCTCAATGGATTGATGACCATTCGCTACCAATGAGGAATTGCTTTTCATCCCACATAAAGGTGATTGGGTTTGCACCAATGGAAACCATAAATTTCATCCCCGGTAAGGTTAGATGATGGATCTTTACTTTATTATGGCGGGAAAATTCTTCTCTTATTTCGTTGTAAGAATTTCCCAGTCTCTTTCAGCTTCTGATCCGAACGAGTCGCACATACACCCTAGCACATACTCCTCTACGCTGAGGACATCCTCGAAGAGCAGGAGATTTTTTTCTATTCTCTATTGGCTGTCTTGCTTTTCTAATAAGTTGTTGAATAGTGGGCATTCTAGCTGTATTGTATGCGGAATCAACTGGTTCGGATTGATCCTAACCATATAAGGTTATTATGAAATGAATCACTTTCCCTTTCCCCCTTTTTTTTTTTTAAGAAAAAGAAGAGATCAGTTTACAGTTCATTATAAAAATCAATTAAAAAGAGGATCTTCCGATATGAGATCAACCTTCCGCTACGGCATCAACAATGCCATAAGCTCGGGCTTCTGTTGCTGACATAAAAACATCTCTGTCCAGGTCCCGTTGAATGACCTCTCCGAGGTTGCCCGTTCTTTCTATATAACATTTTGTTATGTAATCGCGAAGCATCGTTACGTGTTTCGATTCGGTATGAAAATCTGCGGCCGGTCCGTCATAATAGGAACTAGCAGGTTGGTGGATCATAACCCTAGCGTGAGGTAATGCTATACGTTTAGTAATTTCTCCCCCGATTAGGATGAAAGATCCCATTGAAGCAGCTATCCCCATACATATTGTATGTACATCTGGTACTATTATTTGCATAATATCGAAAAGACCTACTCCCGGTATTACTGATCCACCGGGACAGTTGAGAAATGAGAACATATCTTTATTTGCATCTTCTGCACTCAAATATACCATGAGACCCATGAGTTGATTTGCAATCTCGTGATTGATATCCTGAGCCAAAAAAAGTAATCTCTCTCGATAAAGTCGGTTGTATAAGTCGACCCAATTTGCATCTTCATCTCCAGGGGCTCGGAAAGGAACTTTTGGAACACCAACGGGCATTTGTTTTAATGGAAAGAAGTGAAGCACTATACTCTAATATGGGAACGTAAAGTATATGAAGTTGTGTCACACATGAACTCTTCCATCTTGGATGGATAGTATTTCTTCATAGGGAAGGTTTTTCACCTATTTGGAAATAGAGTTTTAGATGGATCAAAGATCCATGTAAAAGATCCTTCAATTATTCGAGTTGATAATGTAACGAATCACACTTTTACCACTAAACTATACCCGCCACGATCCGATTGTAACATACGGATCGATCTTTTGTCCAACCGATAGGAAGATGAGGAGTTATCAACCTCTATTGAAAGTTTCTATCAATCATTACCTCGTTTTCATTATTACATGAATCTCCATCGCCGGGGATGAAATACTATTTACCAAAGTATTTCATTCCCGGCGATGATGGCTCATTGTAATTATAGATTACCTTTGCGAACTGCTAATAAAACAATGACTAATGGGCCCGATACAACCGTCAGAGTCAGAACAGTGAGCTGCGCAATAACTTCTAGATTCATTTGGGTTTCTTTCACCTCTATGATCCCATCGACTTGATGGATGTATGAATAAAATGTTGTCGAGATCAATCACTTTTCTTCTCTTCTATTTTCTCTTCTTCATCTGCCGCTCCATTTTTCTTCTTCTTCCCCATCTGTGTAACTTCGTCAGGAATAGCCCTCAGTAACTATGAACAATATCATACCATATAAAAGGACTAGAGAGCCAAAGAAAGAAACATAGAAAAAAAAATTGAAAGGACAAGGGTGGTTTGTTAAGGCCAGGCCAGGCAGGTCAGAAAAAAGGCAAAATTTTTTGAAACGAAATGAAAAATACGATTCGCCAGATTCGTTTTTTCTAACTGAATAATTGCAATATTCGTTATATTGTCAATACAATCCGTACATGCTATGGTATACACCTTTACTCCACCATTCATTTTGTTAAACAAGAACTTTTCCATCTTGGAGAGATGGCTGAGCGGACCAAAGCGGCGGATTGCTAATCCGTAGTACGGATTATCCGTACCGAGGGTTCGAATCCCTCTCTCTCCGTTCGGTCACTATTGCGGATAACTCCGAATCTTTCTACGGAACGGAAAAGACTCATTAACCTAGATACTTTTTTTCGCTATTCTTTACGTCCGGGATTACGTCCTGGATCGTTCGATAGAAATCCAAAGATAAAAAGAGAAATGAAAAATATCACTACTGTGTAAACGAACAGCTTAAGAGTAAGCATTACGTAATCTCCGGGATCCTAATTATAAGTACAACAGAATAAATCATCAATCTTTGTATAATATATGAATACTTGAATACCAAACAATAGTATGATTCATAAAAATCACGAAATTATTTCTCCGGATCACGTGTGAAAATCAAATTGAAAGAAGGAGATAATTTATATCTTTGTTTTCAAAATGGTCTTTTTTCCCTTCTTCTTTTTTGGATCAACCAGATATTTTTCGAATCTTTATGAAAATATATCATTCGTATCAATACGTGAACAAATAGCCCGATCCGAAGTGAGCGATGGGATTGAAAGGAAAGGAATTGATGAAGGTGAGTGGAAAAGTTTTTAGTCGGGAGCAGATAAGGTATCTGGATCTGGTATCATCGGGTGGAGCAAGGATAGAACTTCTGTCACAAAAAATGTAAAGAGTTATACAAAAATTGGATCAATGACAGCGATCTAAAAACTTTCAAAAGGAAAAAAGGGGATACTTTTTATCGAAAACTTACAGCAGCTTGCCAAACAAAGGCTAAGAGAAAAGAGAGAACAGGAATAATTGGCATTACATCGACAATTGGATCGGAAATCGCATAAGCCTCAGGTAATTTTCCAAAAAAGATATTATTTGAATAGATAAAGGCATCATCTAGAAAAATATTGAGCATAACTGGCATTTTTCTTCTCCAAAAAAAAATTAGGGGGGGGTAAAGCCAGAAAAGTCTTTGATTGATCAAATCGATCGAGAAGCTCTTCGGCAAGTTTGACCGGACTTGGGGTTGGAAGGGATGATTCTTTCATACATACAATATTTTACCCAATCTAATAGAAAATGATCAATGAATGGATATTCTTGTCCCTTTTTCTGTTTTTCCTATTATGTCCAATTCCATCAATAACCTATTTTATCAAAATATCCACAAAATTTTCCAGCCCAATTAGGATCTTATCTAATGAATCTTGGATCCTAATGAGTTGACAAAAAATTGAATATAAGTATTCATTAGCATATGAATAGGGAAATAGGATGGGAATGGGGCGTGGCCAAGCGGTAAGGCAGCAGGTTTTGATCCTGTTATTCGGAGGTTCGAATCCTTCCGTCCCAGACTTATTTCATTGGTTCCTGTTTTCTGTTCTCTCCCTCTTCCTTTTTTTCTTTCGTAAAGATAAATCCAAAATTTCGTTCTACTTTTTATCATAATTTCACCATACTTATCAGAAGGGAATGTGATTACAATAGGGAAGGGATAAAGGGATATCTCTGTGGTGCAAGATGGGAATACGGATCAATTTGAGATAAGGTTCAATTTATGAAATTAGCCCATTGGATGTATGCTGGTCCTGCTCATATTGGAACTCTACGAGTAGCTAGTTCATTCAAAAATGTCCATGCCATTATGCATGCTCCTCTAGGAGATGATTATTTTAATGTAATGCGCTCTATGTTAGAACGGGAAAGAAATTTTACTCCTGCAACTGCTAGTATAGTAGATCGTCACGTACTAGCACGTGGATCTCGAAAAAGAGTTGTGGATAATATTCTTCGAAAAGATAAGGAGGAAGGTCCCGATCTGATCATATTGACACCTACATGTACCTCTAGTATCTTGCAAGAGGATTTAAAAAACTTTGTGGATAGAGCATCCATAATCTCCGATTGCAACGTCATTTTTGCGGATGTGGATCATTATCAAGTGAATGAAATTCAGGCAGCGGATAGAACTTTGGAACAGGTGGTTCGATATTATTTGGAGAAATCCTATAGACAAGAAACATTGGATCAATTCGTAACAGATGCACCTTCTGTAAATATAATTGGGATTCTTACTTTGGGCTTTCATAATCGACACGATTGTCGTGAGTTGAGACGTTTATTAAAAGATCTGGACATCAGAATTAATCAAATAATTCCTGAAGGAGGATCTGTAGAGGATTCAAAAAATTTACCAAAAGCTCGGTTCAATTTAATTCCTTATCGTGAAGTGGGCTTAATGACAGCAATGTATTTGAATAAAGAATTTGGGATGCCTTATGTATCTACAACTCCTATGGGAGCTGTAGATATGGCCGAGTGCATTCGACAGATAAAGAAATATATTGATACCTTGGCGGCTCCTATTTTATCAAGCAAAAGGGTTGATTACGAATCCTATATCGATGGACAAACTCGATTCGTTTCCCAAGCTGCTTGGTTCTCAAGATCTATCGATTGTCAGAATTTTACGGGGAAAGAAACAGTCGTTTTTGGTGATGCAACTCATGCTGCTTCAATCACTAAGATACTTGCTAGAGAGATGGGAATTCGTGTGAGTTGTACAGGTACTTATTGTAAACATGATGCAGAATGGTTCAAAGAGCAAATTAAAGATTTTTGTGATGAGATAATCATCACAGATGATCATGCTGAAGTAGGAGATATTATCGCTCGCGTGGAACCCTCTGCAATATTTGGTACTCAAATGGAACGTCATATTGGTAAACGTCTTGAGATTCCCTGTGGAGTTATTTCCGCACCAGCTCATATCCAAAATTTTTCCTTGGGATATCGACCCTTCCTGGGTTACGAAGGTACTAATCAAATAGCTGATCCAGTTTATAACTCATTCGCTCTGGGTATGGAGGATCATCTTCTAGAGATTTTTTGTGGTCATGATACGAAGGAAATAATGACTAAATCATTATCCACGGATATGAGTCCAATTTGGAATCCTGAAAGTCGACTAGAATTGAATAAAATCCCCCGTTTTGTCAGGGACGAAGTAAAGAGAAACACAGAAAAATTTGCACGACGAAAGGGCATTTTGAACGTTACTGTCGAGGTAATGCACGCAGCTAAAGAAGCATTAAGTTAAGTACCTGATCAATATCAATTCATTTATTACATTGAGTGTATTCTATACAAAAAGAGTGGATCCAATTCGATACCTATTCCTCCCATATCAATTGAGTTAATGACTATTCATAATCACGTATCAATCATGATTCGAGATCTTAAAAACATCGTCTGAAACGATGTGGTAGAAAGCAACGTGCGACTTTACATAATCGGTTTCGTGGATATGGATTATGACATCCAACATTTCATATTCGGATCAAATACCCTTGACTCAACATTATTCTTATTTTAGTATATACTCTCCAAGTCACTCTCGTTTGTTTACACGTGATTCCATACAAAGATGACGAATATTTGAATCGTTCTACCAAGGCTGTTACACATAAGCCTAGGATTTTCTCTCGATGCGTCTAACATCTCGTCCCAATACAGTGCCAATCCAACAATTCATTTATCTTTTATTCTGGATTGACAATAGTGTATTGTGTCGATATAATTCGTCCATTCACAATAGAAATAGATATCTTAGGTTCATCATTTATCAGTGATCCTATCCAATCATGATAATTCTGTCGACGGATCATTTATTCATAACCTAGATTACTTTATTCTGGAATGGTGGATCGAAATTATTCATATACATATATGAACTGATGAGTGAATTATTTGGTCATTCACATAGGTTTTTGATCCCTCCCGTTGTTATTTAACAACAACGATTGGTAAGATTCTATTTACCGGTTCATATTGAGTAACCTCGCATTCCACTTCGATCGTATATATATCCTCAATATCTATTTAAAATATGGGTTGCTAACTCAATGGTAGAGTACTCGGCTTTTAAGTGCGACTAAGGTCTTTTACACATTTGAATGAAGTAGAAAACTCGTCGATACCATCGGTAAAGTTTGGAAGACTACGACTGATCCTCGAAGTAGAATTAACGGAAAAAACAGCATGTCGTTCCAACATATGATCTTTATGATACCTGATATTATTTTTAGGATACCTGATATGATTCGATCAGGACCGGATCTAATTCAAGGAATCAAATGGGTGGGAAATGTCTATTATATACCTAGGTGGATGTATAATATGATCATCCTTTCGGATCAAATGTGATAATTGTGAATAGGATCGAATCAATTCGCGGTTAAGTCGAATGAGTCAATGGAGAAAGCTATATGACTTGAATCATAAGTAGACCCAGAGAAACGAGCTTCTGTTCCTCGTTCCAATTAAACGAGCGAGGAATTCCCTTTACTGATCAGAAGTTAAGAGCATTTTAGTACCCGATATCGGGAGGTTTTCCCTGAGTAGATCAGGGATTTATACACTCACAATGAGTCCTAAGTACTCGAGTACAGATGTGTAAGATAAATAGTGTACTGACCAGGTTTATTTATTCCATGAGTCAGGAGAGCGATCGGTTGCCAGGATAAAAGATTTTCGTTCTTCCTCATGACGAACGAGATCCTTGGGTAGTAAATCTGCTGAATAGAAGATAGAATCTTTATATCATCTATCTTTTTCCTATCTTGTCCCGACTAGATCGCACCATGTATTGTATTATCTCAGAATTTAAGAGGTTATTCTCATGAACGAGGGCCAGGTTTGAAAATGGATGAGTTCCATAGATACGGAAAGGAAGATAGCTCTTGGCAACAATGCTTTTTATATCCACTCTTTTTTCAGGAAGATCTTTACGCAATTTCTCATGATCATTATTTGGATGGATCGAGTTCCTCCGAACCGATGGAACATTTAAGTTCCAATGATCAGTTCAGTTTCCTAACTGTAAAACGTTTGATTGGTCAAATACGTCAACAGAATCATTCAATTGTTTTATTCGTGAATTGTGATCCAAATCCATTAGTTGATCGCAAGAAGAGTTCCTATTCTGAATCGGTACTAGAAGGACTGACATTGGTCCTGGAAGTTCCGTTCTCTATACGGTCAAAATATTCTGTGGAAGGGATGAATGAATGGAAGAGTTTCCGGTCGATCCATTCAATATTTCCCTTCTTGGAGGATAAATTCCCGCATTCAAATTATGTATCAGATACACGAATACCCTATTCTATTCATCCAGAAATTTTGGTTCGAACCTTTCGTCGCTGGATCGGAGATGCTCCCTCCTTGCACCCATTACGATCTATTCTCTATGAATATCGAAATAGTTCAGAGAGTTTACAAAGATCGATTATTGTCGTCCCGAAAGTAAATACGAGATTCTTCCTGTTCCTGTGGAATAATTATGTCTATGAATGCGAATCCATTTTAGTTTCCCTTCTTAAACGATCCTCTCATTCACGATCGTTATCTCATGGCTCTTTCCCTCAGCGAACTCATTTTCATCGAAAAATAAAAAATATTTTTCTATTTTCTCGTCGAAATTCATTTCAAAGTATCTGGTCGTTGAAGGATCCTAACATTCACTATGTTAGATATGGAGAAAGATCTATTATAGCTATAAAGGGTACTCATCTCCTAGTGAAAAAATATAGATATTATCTTCCAATTTTTCGGCAATGTTATTTCCATCTTTGGAACGAACCATATAGGGTATGTTCTCATCAATTATCCAAGAATTGTTCTTCTTCTTTAGGTTATTTTCTGAGGGTTCGGATGAAACCTCTTTTGGTCAAGACTAAAATGCTAGATGAGTTATTCATTGCCGATCTTATTACCGATGAATTTGATCCAATAGTTCCGATTGTACCAATAATTGGATTATTGTCTAGAGAAAAATTCTGTGATATATCAGGGCGGCCAATTAGTAAATTGTCTTGGACCAGTCTAACAGATGATGATATCCTGGATCGATTCGATCGAATTTGGAGAAATCTTTTTCATTACTACAGTGGATCCTTTGGTCGAGATGGTTTATATCGTATAAAGTATATACTTTCATTATCATGTGCTAAAACTTTAGCCTGTAAACATAAAAGTACGATACGTGTAGTTCGGAAGGAATTAGGTCCAGAACTCTTTAAAAAATCGTTTTCAAAAGAACGAGAATTGGATTCTCCGCCTTTTTCATCAAAAGCGGCGGCCCGTTCACAGAGAGAACGAATTTGGCATTCAGATATTCCCCAGATAAATCCCCTAGCCCATTCCTGGCAAAAGATACAGGATCTGAAAATAGAAAACTTATTTGACCAATGAAATGCTCTTTGAGTCATTGCCTCGATTCAGAATCATTTTTATTTTCCCATCCGAGAACTAAAATGATTAGGAAATAGATACATTACATGGGGAAAGCCGTGTGCGATGAGAATTGCAAGCACGGTTTGGGGAGAGATTTCTCGCTCTTACTGATACTGAAGGAGCAGATAATCCACTCCATCCGACGAGCTCCGGGTTCGAGTCCCGGGCAACCCGGATCAAATTTCTGATAGGGACCTCTGTCCACTTATTCTGGTTCTGGATCCAATCAAGTTCCTTTTCCTATTTGTTCCTATTCACAGGTAACGAACTATCGCACTATGGGTTCTCCGGAAAGGTGATGAAGAATTAATATCCCACTCATATTAATTTATTCAGAATTCGGTTCCAGAATCGCATTGCACTTCGTTATAGCGAACAACAAAATTTTTATCTTCACTGCCTATCCGTTCTCATTACAACGGATCTTCCATTCCTGTAACCAGGAATGGAAGAATTTGATGGAGTATCTAACCACAGATAGATCTATAGAGTGTGTAATATATGCGCAAAAATAGAGAGTCTATCTCAAATACTATATTCTATCCCGGATATTAGTTGACATTGATACATGGATCATATTATACTGTCAAATAACAAGCCTTATGCTTGGGAGCCTCTGATGATTTTATAAACGAAGTTCTGACCATGACCGCAATTATAGAAAGACGCGAAAGCGCAAATTTATGGGGTCGCTTCTGCGACTGGATCACTAGCACCGAAAACCGTCTTTACATTGGATGGTTCGGTGTTTTGATGATCCCTACCCTATTGACCGCAACCTCTGTATTCATTATTGCTTTCATCGCAGCTCCTCCGGTAGATATTGATGGTATTCGTGAGCCCGTTTCCGGTTCTCTTCTTTATGGAAACAATATTATCTCCGGTGCCATTATTCCTACCTCTGCAGCTATCGGTTTGCACTTCTATCCCATCTGGGAAGCAGCTTCCGTCGATGAATGGCTATACAACGGGGGTCCTTACGAGCTAATCGTTCTACACTTCCTACTTGGTGTAGCTTGCTATATGGGTCGTGAGTGGGAGCTTAGCTTCCGTCTAGGTATGCGTCCTTGGATTGCTGTTGCATACTCAGCTCCTGTTGCAGCTGCTACTGCCGTTTTCTTGATCTACCCTATTGGTCAAGGAAGCTTCTCTGACGGTATGCCTCTAGGAATCTCTGGTACTTTCAATTTCATGATTGTATTCCAGGCTGAGCACAATATCCTTATGCATCCATTCCACATGTTGGGTGTAGCTGGTGTATTCGGCGGCTCTCTATTCAGTGCTATGCATGGTTCTTTGGTAACTTCTAGTTTGATCAGGGAAACTACTGAGAATCAGTCCGCAAATGCAGGTTACAAATTTGGTCAGGAGGAAGAAACCTACAATATTGTGGCTGCTCACGGTTATTTCGGCCGATTGATCTTCCAGTATGCTAGTTTCAACAACTCCCGTTCTTTACATTTCTTCTTAGCTGCTTGGCCCGTAGCAGGTATCTGGTTTACCGCTCTAGGCATAAGCACTATGGCTTTCAACCTAAATGGATTCAATTTCAACCAATCTGTAGTTGACAGTCAAGGTCGTGTAATTAACACTTGGGCCGATATCATTAATCGTGCTAACCTAGGTATGGAAGTTATGCACGAACGTAATGCTCATAACTTTCCTCTGGATCTAGCTGCTGTTGAATCTATTTCAATAGGTGGATAA